TTATCCGCCTATTGAAATAGATTCAACAGCAGCTAGATCCAGAGGAAAGTTGTGAGCATTACGTTCGTGCATAACTTCCATACCTAGGTTAGCACGATTAATGATATCGGCCCAAGTGTTAATTACACGACCTTGACTGTCAACTACAGATTGGTTGAAATTAAATCCATTTAAGTTGAAAGCCATAGTGCTTATGCCTAGAGCGGTAAACCAGATACCTGCTACAGGCCAAGCAGCTAAGAAGAAATGTAAAGAACGGGAGTTGTTGAAACTAGCATACTGGAAGATCAATCGGCCAAAATAACCGTGAGCAGCTACAATATTGTAGGTTTCTTCCTCCTGACCAAATTTGTAACCTGCATTTGCGGACTGATTCTCAGTAGTTTCCCTGATCAAACTGGAAGTTACCAAAGAACCATGCATAGCACTGAATAGAGAGCCGCCGAATACGCCAGCTACACCCAACATGTGGAATGGATGCATAAGGATATTGTGCTCAGCCTGGAATACAATCATGAAATTGAAAGTACCAGAGATTCCTAGAGGCATACCGTCAGAGAAGCTTCCTTGACCGATAGGGTAGATCAAGAAAACGGCAGTAGCAGCTGCAACAGGAGCTGAGTATGCAACAGCAATCCAAGGACGCATACCTAGACGGAAGCTAAGCTCCCACTCACGACCCATATAGCAAGCTACACCAAGTAGGAAGTGTAGAACGATTAGCTCGTAAGGACCCCCGTTGTATAGCCATTCATCGACGGAAGCTGCTTCCCAAATGGGATAGAAGTGCGAACCGATAGCTGCAGAGGTAGGAATAATGGCACCGGAAATAATATTGTTTCCATAAAGAAGAGAACCGGAGACGGGCTCACGAATACCATCAATATCTACCGGAGGAGCTGCGATGAAAGCAATAATGAATACAGAGGTTGCGGTCAATAGGGTAGGGATCATCAAGACACCGAACCATCCAATGTAAAGACGGTTTTCGGTGCTAGTAATCCAGTCGCAGAAGCGACCCCATAAATTTGCGCTTTCGCGTCTTTCTATAATTGCGGTCATGGTCAGAACTTCGTTTATAAAATCATCAGAGGCTCCCAAGCATAAGGCTTGTTATTTGACAGTATAATATGATCCATGTATCAATGTCAACTAATATCCGGGATGGAATTTCAATATCTATCCCAACGGGATAGATACTGATCTATACTATATTGATAGAATATATATTTCTTTTAGATATACTCTATACTTTTTTGCATATATTCCACACTCTATAGATCTATCTGTGGTTAGATACTCCATCAAATTCTTTATTTTTGGTTCCAGGAATGGGAGATCCATTGTAATGAGAACGGATAGGATTGAATCAGTGAAGAGAAAAATTTTTTTGTTCGCTACAACGAAGTGCAATGCGATTCCGGAACCGAATTCTGAATAAATTGATATGAGTGGGATATGAATTCTTCATCACCTTTCCGGAGAACCCATAGTGCGATAGTTCGTTCCTTGTGAATAGGAACGAATATGAAAAGGAACGTGATTGGATCAGAACCAGAATAAGTGGAAAGAGGTACCTATCGGAATTGGATCAATTTGATCCGCCGGGTTGCCCGGGACTCGAACCCGGAGCTCGTCGGATGGAGTGGATGATCTGCTCCTTCAGTATCAGTAAGAGCGAGAAATCTCTCCCCAAACCGTGCTTGCAATTCTCATCGCACACGGCTTTCCCCATGTAATGTATCTATTTTAATCATTTTAGTTCTCGGATGGAAAAAGAAAAATGATTCTGAATCGAGGCAATTACTCAAAGAGCATTTCATTGGTCAAATAAGTTTTCTACTTTCAGATCCTGTATCTTTTGCCAGGAATTGGCTAGGGGATTTATCTGGGGAATATCTGAATGCCAAATTCGTTCTCTCTGTGAGCGGGCCCCCGACTTTGACGAAAAGGGCGGAGAATCGAATTCTCGTTCTTTTGAAAACGATTTTTTAAAGAGTTCTGGACCTAATTCCTTCCGAACTACACGTATCGTACTTTTATGTTTACAGGCTAAAGTTTTAGCACATGATAATGAAAGTATATACTTTATACGATATAAACCATCTCGACCAAAGGATCCACTGTAGTAATGAAAAATATTTCTCCAAATTCGATCAAATCGATCGAGGATATCATCATCTGTTAGACTGGTCCAAGACAATTTACTAATTGGCCGCCCTGATATGTCACAGAATTTTTCTCTAGCCAATAATCCAATTATTGGTACAATCGGAACTATTGGATCAAATTCACCGGTAATCAGATCGGCAATAAATAACTCATCTAGCATTTTGGTCCTGACCAAAAGAGGTTTCATCCGAATCCTCAGAAAATAGCCTAGAGAAGAAGAACAATTCTTGGATAATTGATGAGAACATACCCTATATGGTTCGAACCAAAGATGGAAATAACATTGCCGAAAAATTAGAAGATGATATCTACATTTTTTCACTAGGAGATGAGTACCCTTTATAGCTATAATAGATCTTTCTCCATATCTAACATAGTGAATGTTAGGATCCTTCAACGACCAGATCCTTTTCAGTGAATTTCGACGAGAAAATATGAGAATATGTTTTATCTTTCGATTAAAATGAGTTCGCTCAGGGAAAGATCCCTGAGACAATGATCGTGAATGAGAGGATCGTTTAAGAAGGGGAACTAAAATGGATTCGCATTCATAGACATAATGATTCCACAGGAACAGGAAGAATCTCGTATTCACTCTCGGGGCGACAATAAGTGATCTTTGTAAATTTTCTGAACTATTTCGATATTCATAGAGAACAGATCGTAATGGGTGCAAGGAGGGAGCATCTTGGATCCAGCGACGAAAGGTTCGAACCAAAATTTCCGGATGAATAGAATAGGGTATTCGTGTATCTGATATATAATTTGAATGCGGGAATTTATCTTCCAAGAAGGGAAATATTGAATGGATCGACCGGAAACTCTTCCATTCATTAATCCCTTCCACAGAATTTTTTGACCGTATAGAGAACGGAACTTCCAGGACCAATGTAAGTCCTTCTAGTACCGATTCAGAATAGGAACTCTTGTTGCGATCAACTAATGGATTTGGATCACGATTCACGAATAAAAAAATTGAATGATTCTGTTGACGTATTTGACCAATCAAACGTTTTACAGTTAGGAAACTGAATTGATCATTGGAACTTACATGTTCCATCGGTTCGGAGGAACTCGATCCATCCAAATAATGATCATGATAAATTGCGTAAAGATCTTCCTGAAAAAAGAGTGGATATAAAAAGCATTGTTGCCAAGAGCTATCTTCCTTTCCGTTTCTATGGAACTCATCCATTTTCAAACCTCAGCTATGGCCCTCGTTCATGAGAATAACCTCTTACTTTCTGAGATAATACATGGTGCGATCTAGTCGGGACAAGATAGAAAAAAAGAGATATATCCGGATATCCAGATTCTATCTTCTATTCAGCAGATTTACTACCCAAGGATCTCATTCGTCATGAGGAAGAATGAAAATCTTTTATTCTGGCAACCGATCGCTCTCCTGACTCATGGAATAAATAAACCTGGTCAGTACACTATTTATCTTACACATCTGTACTCGAGTACTTAGGACTCATTGTGAGTTTATAAATCCCTGATCTACTCAGGAAAAACCTCCCGATATCGGGTACTAAAATGCTCTTAACTTCTGATCAGTAAAGGGAATTCCTCGCTCGTTTAATTGGAACGAGGAACAGAAGCTCGTTCCTCTGGGTCTACTTATGATTCAAGTCATATAGCTTTCTCCATTTACTCATTTGACTTAACCGTGAATTGATTCGATCCTATTCACAATTATCACATTTGATCGGAAAGGATCAGCATATTATACATCCATCTAGGTATATAATAGACATTTCCCACCCATTTGATTCCTTAAATCAGATCCGGTCCTGATCGAATACAATCAGGTATCCTAAAAAGAATATAAGGTATCAAAAAGATCATATGTTGGAACGACATGCTGTTTTTTCCATTCATTATACTTCAAGGATCAGTCGTAGTCTTCCGAACTTTACCGATGGTATCGACGAGTTTTCTACTTCATTCAAATGTGTAAAAGACCTTAGTCGCACTTAAAAGCCGAGTACTCTACCATTGAGTTAGCAACCCATATTGCAAATAGATATTGAGGATATATACGATCGAAGTGGAATGCGAGGTTACTAAATATGAACCGGTAAATAGAATATTACCGATCGTTGTTGTTAAATGACGAACGGGAGGGATCAAAAACCTATGTGAATGACCAAATAATTAACTTGTCAGTTAATATATGGACATGTATAATTTCGATCCACCATTCCAGAATAAAGTATTCTAGGTTATGAATAAATGATCCGTCGACAGAATTTCTCATGATTGGATAGAATCACTGATAAATGATGAACCTAAGATATCTATTTCTATTGTGAATGGACGAATTATATCGACACAATACACTATTGTCAATCCAGAATAAGAGATAAATGAATTGTTGGATTGGCACTGTATTAGGACGAGATGTTAGACGCATCGAGAGAAAATCCTAGGCTTATTTGTAACAGCCTCGGTAGAACGATTCAAATATTCGTCATCTTTGTATGGAATCACGTGGAACTTGGAGAGTATATAAGAAAATAAGAATAATGTTGAGCCAAGGGCATTTTATCCGAATATGAAATGTTGGATGTCATAATCCACATCCACGAAACCGATTATGTAAAATCGCACGTTGCTTTCTACCACATCGTGTCAGACGATGTTTTTTAGATCCCTCCTTGATCTCGAATCATGATCGAGACGTGATTATGAATAGTCATTAACTCAATTGATATTATAGGAATAGGTATCGAATTGGATCCACTTTTTTTGTATAGAATACACTCAATGTAATCAATTAATTGATATTTATTAGGTACTTAACTTAATGCTTCTTTAGCTGCGTGCATTACCTCGACAGTAATGTCCAAGATGCCCTTTTGTCGTGCAAATTTTTCTGTATTTCTCTCTACTTCGTCCCTGACAAAACGGGGGATTTTCTTCAATTCTAGTCGACTTTCAGGATTCCAAATTAGGCTAATATCCGTGGATAATGATTTAGTCATTATTTCCTTCGTATCGTGACCACAAAAAATATCTAGAAGATGATCCTCCATACCCAGAGCGAATGAGTTATAAACTGGATCAGCTATTTGATTAGTACCTTCGTAACCCAGGAAGGGTCGATATCCCAAGGAAAAATTTTGGATATGAGCTGGTGCGGAAATAACTCCACAGGGAATCTCAAGACGTTTACCGATATGACGTTCCATTTGAGTACCAAATATTGCAGAGGGTTCCACGCGAGCGATAATATCTCCTACTTCAGCATGATCATCTGTGATGATTATCTCATCACAAAAATCTTTAATTTGCTCTTTGAACCATTCTGCATCATGTTTACAATAAGTACCTGTACAACTCACACGAATTCCCATCTCTCTAGCAAGTATCTTAGTGATTGAAGCAGCATGAGTTGCATCACCAAAAACGACTGTTTCTTTTCCCGTAAAATTCTGACAATCGATAGATCTTGAGAACCAAGCAGCTTGGGAAACGAATCGAGTTTGTCCATCTATATAGGATTCGTAATCAACCCTTTTGCTTGATAAAATAGGAGCCGCCAAGGTATCAAGATATTTCTTTATCTGTCGGATGCACGCGGCCATATCTACAGCTCCCATAGGAGTTGTAGATACATAAGGCATTCCAAATTCTTTATTCAAATACATCGCTGTCATTAAGCCCACTTCACGATAAGGAATTAAATTGAACCGAGCTTTTGGTAAATTTTTTGGATCCTCTACAGATCCTCCTTCAGGAATTATTTGATTAATTCTGATGTCCAGATCTTTTAATAAACGTCTCAACTCACGACAATCGTGTCGATTATGAAAGCCCAGGGTAAGAATCCCAATTATATTTACAGAAGGTGCATCTGTGACAAATTGATCCAATTTTTCTTGTCTATGGGATTTCTCCAAATAATATCGAACCACCTGTTCCAAAGTTCGATCCGCTGCCTGAATTTCATTCACTTGATAATGATCCACATCCGCAAAAATGACGTTGCAATCGGAGATTATGGATGCTCTATCCACAAAGTTTTTTAAATCCTCTTGCAAGATACTAGAGGTACATGTAGGTGTCAATATGATCAGATTGGGACCTTCCTCCTTATCTTTTCGAAGAATATTATCCATAACTCTTTTTTGAGATCCACGTGCTAGTACGTGACGATCTACTATACTAGCAGTTGCAGGAGTAAAATTTCTTTCCCGTTCTAACATAGAGCGCATTACATTAAAATAATCATCTCCTAGAGGAGCATGCATAATGGCATGGACATTTTTGAATGAACTAGCTACTCGTAGAGTTCCAATATGAGCAGGACCAGCATACATCCAATGGGCTAATTTCATAAATTGAACCTTATCTCAAATTGATCCGTATTCCCATCTTGCACCACAGAGATATCCCTTTATCCCTTCCCCATTGTAATCACATTCCCTTCTGATAAGTATGGTGAAATGATGATAAAAAGTAGAACGAAATTCCATTATATTTACCCTTGAAGAAAGGGAAGAGGGAGGGAAGGGAAAACAGGAACCAATGAAATAAGTCTGGGACGGAAGGATTCGAACCTCCGAATAACAGGATCAAAACCTGCTGCCTTACCGCTTGGCCACGCCCCATTCCCATCCTATTTTCCTATTCATATGCTAATGAATACTTATATCAAATTTTTTGTCAACTCATTAGGACCCAAGATTAATTAGATTAGATCCCAATTGGGCCGGAAAATTTTGTGGATATTTCAACAAAATAGGTTATTGATGGAATTGAACATAATAGGAGAAACAGAAAAAGGGATAAGAATATCCATTCATTGCTCATTCTCTATTAGATTGGGTAAAATATTGTATGTATGAAAGAATCATCCCTTACAACCCCAAGTCCGGTCAAACTTGCCGAAGAGCTTCGATCGATTCGATCAATCAAAGACTTTTCTGACTTTATTTACCCCCCCCTAATTTTTATTGGAGAAGAAAAATGCCAGTTATGCTCAATATTTTTCTAGATGATGCCTTTATTCATTCAAATAATCCCTTTTTTGGAAAATTACCTGAGGCTTATGCGATTTCCGATCCAATTGTCGATGTAATGCCAATTATTCCCGTTCTCTCTTTTCTTTTAGCCTTTGTTTGGCAAGCTGCTGTAAGTTTTCGATAAAAAGTATCCCCTTTTTTCCTTTTTCAAGTTTTTGTGTCGCTGTCATTTATCTAATTTTTGTATCACTCTTTCCATTTTTTGTCGCAGAAGTTTTATCCTTGCTCTACCCGACAATACCAGATCGAGATACCTCATCTGCTCTCGGCTAAAAACTTTTTAACTCACCTTCGTCAATTCCTTCCGATCTCATCGCTCACTTTGGATCGGGCTATTTGGTCACGTATTTATACGAATGAAATATTTTCATAAATATTTGATAAATATCTGGTTGATCCAAAAAAGAAGAAGGGAAGAAAGACCATTTTGAAAACAAAGGGATAAGTTATCTCCTTCTTTCAAATTTCTTTTCACACGCACGTGATCTGGAGAAATAATTTCGTGATTTGTATGAATCATACTATTGCTTGGTATTCAAGTATCCATATACGGTACAAAGATTGATGATCTATTCTGTTGTACTTATAATCAGGATCCTGGAGATTACGTAATGCTTACTCTTAAGCTGTTCGTTTACGCAGTAGTGATATTTTTCATTTCTCCTTTTATCTTTGGATTTCTATCGGACGATCCAGGACGTAATCCCGGACGTAAAGAATAGTGAAAAAATAGGTTAATTAGTCTTTTACGTTTCGTAGAAAGATTCGGAGTTATTCGTCTTCAGGATCAATAGTGACCGAACGGAGAGAGAGGGATTCGAACCCTCGGTACGGATAATCCGTACTACGGATTAGCAATCCGCCGCTTTGGTCCGCTCAGCCATCTCTCCAAGATGGAAGAGTTCATGTGTAACAAAATGAATGATGGAATGAAGGTGTATACCATAGCATGTATGGATTGTATCGACAATGTAATGAATAGGTCAATTATTTAGGGAAAAATCAATCTGGCGAATCGTATTGTTCATTCCGTTCAAAATAATTCTTTTTCCTGAACTAGAAAGCCTAGAATTATCATAACTTCTTTTTCAATGAAAAAGAAATCCTTTTCATATCGATTGGCTTGTTTTCGACAGAGCACCGCTGTACTTTCCATGTTTTCTATTTGCATTTGGCTTTATATCTATTTTATGTGCTATGATATTGTTTATAGTGACTGAGGGCTATAGGTTCCTGACCGATAAAATAAACAACAAAAAACATAAAAATGGGAGAAAAACGATGAATATAGATAACATTTTATTTATACATCCATCAAGTCGATGGGATCATAGGGGTGACAAAAGATGAAAAAAAAAGAAAAAAATGGATCTAGAGTGGAATGAACATGGCATTGCTTTTATTCTGATGATTGCGTTGACTCAAGTATTAGTGCCTTTAGTCGCAAATTTTCTTATCAGCAGTTGTGCCGAGCTCACTAGTAATTGTTTTGTCAGCGGTTTGCGAAGGTAATCTATAATTACAATGAGCCATCTCCGGGAATGACATACTATTTACCAAAGTATTTCATCTCCGGGGATGGAGATTCATGTAATGATGAAAACGAGGTAATGAATGATTGATAGAAACTTTCAATAGAGATTGAGAACTCCCCATCTTCCTATTGGTTGGACAAAAGATCGATCCACATGTTACAATCGGATCGTGGCGGGTATAGTTTAGTGGTAAAAGTGTGATTCGTTACATTATCAACTAAAATAATTGAAGGATCTTTTACAAATAGTTGAAGGATCTTTTACATGGATCTTTGATCCATCTAAAGCTCTATTTCCAGATAGGTTCAAAACCTTCCCTATGAATACCATCCATCCAAGATGGATTAGTTCATGTATGACACAACTTCATATACTTTACGTTCCCATATTAGAGTATAGTGTTTCACTTCTTTCCATTAAAACAAATGCCCGTTGGTGTCCCAAAAGTTCCTTTTCGAGCCCCTGGAGATGAAGATGCAAATTGGGTCGACTTATACAACCGACTTTATCGAGAGAGATTACTTTTTTTGGCTCAGGATATCAATCACGAGATTGCAAATCAACTCATGGGTCTCATGGTATATTTGAGTGCAGAAGATGCAAATAAAGATATGTTCTCATTTCTCAACTGTCCCGGTGGATCAGTAATACCGGGAGTAGGTCTTTTCGATGTTATGCAAATAATAGTACCAGATGTACATACAGTATGCATGGGGGTAGCTGCTTCAATGGGATCTTTCATCCTAATCGGGGGAGAAATTACTAAACGTATAGCATTACCTCACGCTAGGGTTATGATCCACCAACCTGCTAGTTCCTATTATGACGGACCGGCCGCAGATTTTCATAACGAATCGAAACACGTAACGATGCTTCGCGATTACATAACAAAATGTTATATAGAAAGAACGGGCAACCCCGGAGAGGTCATTCAACGGGACCTGAACAGAGATGTTTTTATGTCAGCAACAGAAGCCCAAGCTTATGGCATTGTTGATGCCGTAGCGGAAGGTTGATCTCGTAGCGAAAGATCCTCTTTTCAATTTCTTTTTTCAAATGAACTGTAAACTTTCATTTGATCTCTTTGTTCCCTTTCCCTTTTTTTTTTTGAAAGGGAAAGCGATTGATTTAATAATAACCTTATATGGTTAGGATCGATCCGAACCAGTCGATTCCGCATACAATCCAGCCAGAATGCCCACTATTCAACAACTTATTAGAAATGCAAGACAGCCAATAGAGAATAGAAAAAAATCTCCTGCTCTTCGAGGATGTCCTCAGCGTAGAGGAGTATGTGCTAGGGTGTATGTGCGACTCGTTTGGATCAGAAGCTGAAACAGACTGGTAAATTCTTACAACGGAATAACAGAATAATTTTCCTGCTGTAACCAAGTACAGATCCATCATCTTACCTTACCGGGGATGAAATTTATGGTTTCCATTGGTGCAAATCCAATCACCTTGATGTGGGATGAAAAGCAATTCCTCATTGGTAGCGAATGGTCATCAATCCATTGAGCGGGGAAATCATGCAAATTGAAGAAGCATAAAGTTTATGCTCATATTGCTGCGAAAACGGAACAACAGGGTCAGCTACCTGGCCAACCCCAGAATGAAATGTCGTTACTGTATGAATAGATCTTGTAATGAGAGTATTTATTACTTGATGATTCAAGAGTAGAGCTAGAGATGGTAAACCGTACAAGTTACCGATAACATACTCATCTCATATTTCGGAAATGAATAAGAGGCTCCGGCGTATGGAGAGGACCTTACCGTTGGAGAAAGAACCATAGAAACGATGAAACCCATGATTTTTTCTCATTCTCAGTACAAGGTCCCAGCCCTTGCCTACCTGGAAGATGCCTATCCAAAGGGAATTATGGTTGGGAAGGTTGCAGTAGCAAAAGCCATTGGAACTTTTCTTTTCTAAATAAGAAGAATCAGTGTTATTCTCAATGGACCAAACAAATGACTAACCGAGAAAAAGATTAGCGATTCATGAGAGTAAACTTCAATGACCAGAGTGAAACGTGGATATATAGCTCGAAAACGTCGAAAAAAGATTCTTGCATTTGTATCAGGCTCTCGAGGGGCCCATTCGAAACTTTTTCGAACTGCTAACCAACGGAAAGCTAGAGCCTTAGTTTCCGCCCACCGAGATAGAGGTAAACGCAAGAGAGATCTTCGTCGTTTGTGGATTACTCGGATCAATGCAGCAGCCCGTGCCAATGGAGTCTCTTATAACAGATTTATCCAATATTTGTACAAGAGGCAGTTGCTTCCAAATCGTAAAACACTTGCACAAATAGCTGTATTAGATAGTAATTGCTTTTCCACCATCTTGAAGAAAGAACTTATCGTATGATGAAATAGGTTAGGTATAGATGAAAGAAATAGGTAAAGATGGAATGGATAGAACAGCTTCTCCCGGAGAATTCCCTCCGGGAAGGTCGAAACATTTCAAGATTTTTCAATATTTTATTGGAAATGAACGAAACGAAAAAAATGAAATCCAATTATTTTTCAAGAATGAAATCCTATCGACTTTTTCAACGATAGACTAAAGATCTGTATCTTTATCGAACAGATATCCAACTCCGATTTGATTAAATGGATAAAATTAGTTTTCATTATAAAGAAAAGGTAACAAAGATAGAATACGAGCTCGTTTAATAGCGTTAGTCATTAGACGTTGTTGTTTTGAGGTTAATCTGTTCACTCGACCGGATAATATTTTTCCTTGCTCGCTAATAAATCGACTAATGAGGCTCATATTTTTATAATCGATCCGATCTCCCGACCCAATTGGTGACAAATGTCTACGAATTGGTGTCAAATTTCTACGAAAAGATCGCTTGGGTTTATACATAGTTTGTTTCATGAACCTTTTAAATACTATTTATTCCAAATCTTTCAAAAATATCGTTCCATTAAAGATCTTGTTGAAATACCATTTCTTTTTATATCTGTTATCTATTCCTATCCCTGGGGTAGGAGTAGTACGTTTAATCTCTTTTTTTTATCTCTCCGTGAATGGTATGCTTGTAACAATAGGGACAAAATTTATTTAATTCCGATCGAATAGGTGTATTGCGCCGATTTTTCCGAGTCGTATATCTAGAAATCCCCGGGAATCTTTTATAAACACTATCTTGGGTACAACTAGTGCACTCCAAAGTAATTGTTACTCTTACATCTCCGCTCTTGGCCATAAACTTACTCTGGATATTGGGTCTACTTTGCTTTTCGATCTGAAAAAGAAAGAGGAAAAAGGGATAGAAGTTGATAGCCGGAGATCCCACGATGACACAATTGAAAGTAAAAAAATCCTTGATCAGGAGTGTTCAGTTGTACTTACAAAATTGAATGTGGAAAGAACCTTTGGATTTCTATTTCTACTTTGATTCTACCCCCCCCCATTCCATCCCCAAATTTAGATCTATTTTGGGTTGAATCCACTAATTGAGAGGTAGGATAAATAAATCCAGCACAATCTTTTTGACCTTGGCTTTAAGGGGAGGACAAAATTGAAAAAGAGGGAAAATTAAGAAAGAGTCAGAGCATCTGGAAAAAAACGATTGATTTCTATCAATAGACCGGCTAAAAAACTGAACCATGGAATAGCTAACACAGGCGCTGTGGAAAGATAGGTCTTTAGATTTTGCATTGTAAATTCTCCTTATCGATCATAATGCGTAAGTGATTCAACTGTATTAATAGTGAAAATCCTAGGGGAAACTCGGAACTGATTAATATATGTATAATGTGATCCGGGCTGTGGTCCTATTTATAGAACAGGAAAAAGATGTTTCAGCACCAAATTTTGCTAATTAATAGTTATCTTCTAGATAATAGACCCTACATGCATGTATAAAGTCTTTTCACTCACGAGACCGAAGAGAAATTAAGGTGGAAAAATGTGGGAAACAGATTTTGAATTCCATAAAATAACATTGTCTAATGATTAGAAGGGATGTAGCGCAGCTTGGTAGCGTGTTTGTTTTGGGTACAAAATGTCGCAGGTTCAAATCCTGTCATCCCTACCTTTCCCTTCTTTTCTATGGAAAGAGAGAGGAACGAAAGATCATTTGATATCGATTCGAATGGAACATCAAATAATTGAATCATATCAGATGCGAAAGTGTTTTACTCTAAGAGTATAAACGAAAGGTATTTTTCCTTCCCTTTATCTCCGGATGTTAAAGAAAGCGCTCTTAGTTCAGCTCGGTAGAACGTAGGTCTCCAAAACCTGATGCCGTAGGTTCAAATCCTACAGAGCGTGATTCTGTTCCTATCAAATCCAACCCTCTAGATTATCGAGAATTAATTCCAACCAACTAGAACGAGCAATGGAATCTGACCTCCCAGGAAAAGTAGGAGGCCAATGAAATGGGAGGATATTCCCGGATCAAATATCCAATTGATCACCACGTCGGTATTGTGAATATGCAGTTACGAATAATCCGGCCAAAGTTATAGGAATTAGACCTAACACAATTCCGGATGGCAAAGCCTCAATCATTTCGATTCAACGGAATAAGTAGGGATAATAGCTATCCTGGATAGTACCCTGAATTTGCTATGAATCTCAATGATCAGAAATGAATATAGAGAGAATCCACGAAATTATTGAAATGAAAATAGTGAACTGAGAGGGTTTCTTTCCCCTTCCTTCATTTCAAATAAGTTGTATCTTGCTCGAGCTAATGAATAAGACTAGGGTGAAAATGATAGAAGCCAATAAGAAACCGAAATAACTAATTATAGTTAAAGTAGGCGTGGAAGGACTGAATGAAATATGGTTTATACATATCTTCATGAGAAAATTACCTAAATTTTTAGTTTCGTAACCTTGAGATCAGAATACAAAAGATCAATTGTCCCAATTCGTACCAATTCAGGATCCTATATCTACTATAGGATATGTATGAACGAACATAGATGAGAGGAAATCTATGGTAGAAATCTCTTCATTATCCTATAAATCCCCATTCATCGAGCAACTCATGAATAGCACCCGCGAACCCCTTCAAAAATTGTCGAACGTAATCTTCTTACAAGATGAATGAATTCTCAATCAGTACGATGGGATAACCTGGCATTATCTTCTTTACCAGTAGCTATCGGTCCAGAGACTGGACCGGAAGAAACCTCTTCTACAGACATAGTCAAAGTTTTGTGAATTTCACATTTAGGTGTAAGAATATGAATATCCAGTTTGTCCTTTCATTTTTAGATCTTATTTATCCAATCATTCGACCCTCTAGATGGATTAGGTTTTTGAAATATTCATTCTTAGAGCCAGTAGAGCCCGATATTACAAGAATGCAAGGAGTAACTCGTAATTTCACATAAAATTGACTAGGTTCTATTGCACTATACACTTGGTTTTATCTAATGAGTAACACCTACTCGTTAATACAAGGTACTATATAATAAGTCCGTGGGATAACTCCACCTGCGTTGGATACTATTGGAAGAGCAGCATACATCTGCGTAGCACCAATGATCCCCTGCAATCTGGGATCATCTACACGGACATAATGTCATGTCGGAATGAAAAAGTAAGGGGTAAAAGTATCATATTCTGGATGAGTTGTACAGAATCATTCTATCCCGTTCCTTCTCGATACTCAGCAAAATTGTATTGCTGTGTCAGAAGAAGGCTAGTTATACTGGTCCAGTAGACTTCAAAGATACCCTTGGTATAACATTGACAATCGAACAAGGATTGAAGAAGATATCAGTAGTTTTCCATTTCCTGATCTCTATCTTTCATGGGATCAATTCCTCCTTGACTGACTTTACAATAATATATGGAGCTGAGCATGGCTGGGAATACGGGAGAACGCTCCTTTGCTGACATTATTACTAGTATTAGATACTGGGTTATCCATAGCATTACCATACCTTCTCTATTCATTGCAGGTTGGTTATTTGTCAGCACGGGTTTGGCTTATGATGTGTTTGGGAGCCCCCGGCCGAATGAGTATTTCACAGAAAGCCGACAAGAGGTTCCATTAGTAACTGGCCGTTTCGATCCGTTAGAGCAACTAGATGAATTTACTAGATCTTTTTAGGAGGCACTAATGACTACAGATAGAACTTATCCAATTTTTACAGTTAGATGGTTGGCCATTCATGGGCTAGCTGTCCCTACAGTTTTTTTCTTGGGATCAATATCGGCAATGCAGTTCATCCAACGATAAACTCTATCTAAAAAAAGTATGGAGATATGACACAATCAAACCCGAACAACCAAAATGTTGAATTGAATCGTACCAGCCTCTACTGGGGGTTGCTACTCATTTTTGTACTTGCTGTTCTATTCTCTAATTATTTTTTCAATTAGGAACAATGAGAATATTCTCACTCCATTCGAATAGATCCAATACTCATAATTATCTATGCTATGACTGTTTATGTCTCGAGCATTACCACTTAAGAAAATGTGAAAGGGAGTAAGAGAAATGGCCGATACCACTGGAAGGATCCCTCTTTGGTTGATAGGTACTGTAACTGGTATTATCGTGATTGGTTTACTGGGTATCTTTTTCTATGGTTCATATTCTGGATCAGGGTCATCCCTATAGTAGGGAAAATGCACTTACAACGGGAAATGCTATACATGCATGCGAAAGTGAAAAATGGATAAGACCTTACCCTTCTCTGAAGGGTAAGGTCTTATCCAAATCTCTTTTTTCTATTTTATTCTATATTAATATTATATAGAAGAGAAGATTCGTACAAATAAAATGACTCTGTCATTTACTTCATTCATAGAAGAGAAGATTCGTACAAATACAATGACTCTGTCATTTACTTCATTCAATGCCTTTCAGTCAAGTGATAAGCCAACCTATTCTTCCACTATATGATCAAAATTGGATCGATCCAATTTCAATCTCTGTCGAAGGAACAACAGAGAAACGGAGAATATTAATTACTAAAAATTTGCTCATTTCTCTGATGGGAGATTATGCAAAGTTTCTGTAAAAACCTGAACTATGAGAATATAAATGTGCAAATAGAATCTTTTCTTATTTTGGCTTACAAAATAAAAGAGGAGAAAAAAAAACTTTTATTCATTTTCTCTCATTACGAACGAACCCTATCAAAAGTTTTATAGGGTTGTTTTACTCAATGAGTGGCCCCTTACTTGTCTGCTCTTCCTTCTTTATGAATTTGAAAGCTCAGTATAACGTACAAAATAATCGGCAATTTACGAAGGAATTGACGAACAGGACAGGATCGGAAACCCAATTAGTTCCTCTTATCTCAACGAGAATAATTTCTTCGAATCTTTTCGAGGAAGAATAATGGTATAGGATCAAGAATGGGATCAGAGAAAATAGGAATCTTCTCCAAGATTGCTTAGTTATTTTCCTCATCTCCCCTCCCTGCGATCTCTATTTTCCGGATCATTTATTTTGAACATGGGGAAGCAAGGAAAGGAAGGAATGGCATGTATCTAGTACACGATATAGAATATGAGGATCGTTCGACAAGTTGATCTGTTCCAGTGCTTATTGAGTCACTCCCTATTCAAAATGTAGATATATCTTCTTCTACATGAACATTTTCCCAAGAAAATAGAAGGGAAAAGGAGGATAAAAGGCTCTCCATCTCCGAAGGAGTATTCATTTTTGAATCAATCAGTCAACTTAATGTTCGGAAATCTATGGACCTAAAGATTCATCTCAGCCAATTGAACTTTCTCAAATTGTTTCTTCTTAAGGACCAAAAATATCTGTGCCAGAATGACAGATGCTAAGAATAATAAAAGACCTTGAACACGTAATGGATCTTGAAGTACTATCTCTGCATCTCCTTGACCAAATCCACCCACATTAGGGTTATTCGTTAATGGCTGATCGACCTTGAGAAATTCGCCTTCTGAAACAAGAAGTTCCGGTCCCGGAGGTACAATGTCAATCACTTGCCCACCGGCTGATGTATTATCGATAGTTATCTCATATCCACCCTTTTCTTTACGTAAAATTTTGCTCACTCTTCCTGTTGCTGAAGCGCTGTAGACCGTATTGTTGCTCTTACTCCCGTCGGGATAAATTTGTCCTCTTCCTCTATTACCACCCACATATATGGGATATTTAAGGAAGTAAACTTCTTTATCAGTAGCAGGATCTGGTGAAAGGATGGGGAACACAAGTTCACTATATTTTTGACCAGGAACAGGACCTATTACAATAATGTTTTTTTGATTGGGACGATAGTTCTGAAAATAAAGATTACCCATCTTTTGTCTAATCTCAGGAGAAATACGATCCGGAGGGGCTAATTCAAAGCCTTCGGGTAAAATTAGAACAGCTCCTACATTTAAAGCCCCTTTCTTACCATTAGCAAGAACTTGTTTCATTTGCGTATCATAGGGGATCTTAACAACTGCTTCAAATACGGTATTGGGAAGCACGGACTGTGGAACCTCAATATCCACAGGTTTTTTGGCCAAGTGACAATTGGCACATACAATACGTCCAGTTGCTTCTCGGGGATTTTCATAACCCTGTTGTGCAAAAATGGGATATGCATTCGAAATGGATGTCCGAGTGATGATATGTATCATGACCAGGACGGAAATTAACCGAGTCATCTTTTTCGTCCAGTCATAAGTATTTCTATTTTGCATGGTTCAATTATTGGTTCCAAATCATTTTTCGGGTGAGAGTAGGTAGCTATCATAGTTACCTGTCAAAAATTCTGCTACTATATTGATTGAACCAAACCTAAAAGTAAGAAATCGGAAGTCTCGCACCAGGAGAAGAATGAGGGGAAGGAATAGCTAATTCCTGAACACGGAAAACACTTTATTATTCTGTTTCGGTCGGAGAAAAAAACCTATTCTTTATTCATTCATCGAATGATAAATTACTACAAGTGAAGGAGATATACGATTGAAACGACGGAAGATCCAATATTTAAGAATCGTATCTAAGATGACTGGAAAAGTTGAAACAAGGCCAGATATTATTTGTTCGTTATGGGCAAATCCATAATTTTCGGAGATCGAATCGATCATCAGTTCCCAACCATGGGGCGAATGAAACCCAACAAATAGATCAGTTACTAAAAGGATGATAAAAGCTTTCATTGTATCACTCAGACTATAGAATAATTCTTGGATCCAAGAATTGAGAATGGCAAGTTTATTCTTACCCAGAATGAGATAAGCACTTATAAGAACAAAACCTATTAGATTTGTTAATACATTTGAGATTATCTGGATACAGTCTTCATTGTACATTTCGACCAATTGGATCGTTTCTTTGTGAAGCTCTCGAAGATCTTGTGAATGTGTTCCCGAAGAATCTTCCAACATTCTTTCTAATAGGAATAGTTCTTCTATTTTCTCAAAGCTTTCCAGAGCACTTTCTTCCTGGAGATAATCATAAATTTGATGAGATTGACCAGTATTCCACCAATTTGTGATCCAAGGCTCCAAACCTTTCCGTAATAAAATAGGAATTATCCAGGGCAGTACTACTAAACATGCGAGATATCGTAGGGAAGCTAATGCTTTATATTTGGCCACTTCCAATTCGTGAATCGCTAACGAACCTGATTTACTCGTCAGTTCTGTCCAAAATCTAGAAAAGGTACGAGTGATAGAATGAGGTATGGGACTCATAGATTGATCTATTGCGTAATTGTTTGACCTCGAGAAAAAATATCCTCGGATAAAAAGTAAAAGGTTCGCTCCAAATGAGTGAGACGGAGCATAAGACGATCGTTCCCAGATATCCGATCATTCCAGATCGTCTCTATCTGGATCAATTATCTATTCATTTTTTCCATTCTATCTGACTCTTTTTTAGAAGAATCACTTGAAGTAACATAAGTCTTATTCATTGCCAAGATCCTTTTAATCCTGATCACTGGATCGATCTTTTACTAATCTTTCCCCAGTTATCTCCAAAGATGACGACAAATGCTCTTGAAAAATTAGATAACGACGAAATTAGATTAGATAAGAATAAATTGGATCGTGATGAAGAATCGGGATGAGAGGAAAAAACATTCTAGTTTTAGGGAAACCGGACCACTATATCTAATAATTGTTCTTTCTGATACATCATATCCATCTACTGGCTCTATAAGCTCGCCCTTCCTAGGATAGGAAATTATATGGTGTGTTCGGGAACTACCAAAAGAATCTCGATCTGATTCCATAAGTATAATTTAGTAGGAATTAACTGCATGATCTTTTTCCCGGACAAATAACTAGTTCTATCGTAACTTATCGCTCTTTCTATATTACCTCTTCCTATACTATTTCATAAAAATTTTATATTGTTCATAAAGATCCTATATCGTTCCATTTCCATACAATAATATTGAAATATTTATTTATATTTATATGAAATACAATATTTCAATTTCCTGATTGGATATTAATTCATGTTCCTTGATTTGATCCATATTCAAATGTCTCGACATTTTCATGTATGTCGAGGATAAAGAACCCCCCGGTTCATTTCAAAACCCTTCAATGGATACACGCAAGAAACGGGCTGATTCAGCAGCTTTCTGTTCGATCTCCCTTAGGTTCAAATTATCACCAGTACGAGTTAAAGGAATGTCTTGTCGGCCCTTTATTTCCATATAAAGAACACGACGAGGGGAAATACCTTCTTGAACTTCCGTTTTGATCATCTGAATATCCTTCATAAGAAATCGTGGGAAAATACGACGATTTATTCCGGGAAATCCCCAACGAAAAAGACATACAATTCCTTTTCTTTTATCAAACTTATTATAGCCACTACCCACATTGAAAAGAATTGTGCACCACAGATAAGAGCTAATGAACAGACCTGCAATACCATGAAAACACATTACAATTCCTTGTGGAAAAGAGAGTATTTGCTGAGATGACAATAGGGGTATCAGGTTCTCACCAAAATAACTCGAAATACCGACCAGGAAAAATCCTAGTGAACCCAGAAAGAGGATACAAGCCCAAAAGAAATTACTTCTTTTTCGAGACCCTGTTATAGGTTCTATCCAGAGCCATTTGGATCGACGATTCATAAAAAATTGTATTCAATTCCATCCTATTGAAGTTGAGGAAATAGCCAACTTTTTCATCCTTTGATTCCCAAACTCTTATGAACTAGCTATCCATATACATAGAGAACATTTCCGTCAAGTCAGCCAAGTTTATCTTCTTGTCCATTCTTACCATCCATTGAAAATTGGTACTTCCTTAATTTATTAATTTTAGAAACAACACTGGATCAGTGCAGTATCAATATATCCAGGAATAGATATGTATACCATATAAAAAAAGAGAACCGAGCATATTAACATATTGATCAATACCTATCTATTGAAAAATGCATATATCCAATATGTATATGGATATGAATAGATACCCAAATTATCTATATTCAAAAATAGAATGGTAAAATCTATCCATATTCATATATGAATGAGTCAAAATACATATGGATATTTATACCTATTGTCTATAAGGGTTCTATCTTATATCATCTTAAATAAAAATAGATATCCTATTTGTTCCGTGATTGAAAGATCCAAACCCATTTCTTACATCGGATTTGATCAGATTCATAAAATCTCGTCTTTCTGAATATACAGATAAGAAATAACCATTGTAATTGCCGGAAGTAATAAGCCAACTAAAGGAACTAAAATAGAGGGTAGGTTAGAAATAGGAATTATCATAGAACGAGTACCTTACTTAATCAATAAAATTTTTATAAATATTACAAGGAATGATTATAAGATCAAATAAGTGATGGGACCAAATGAGCGGTCCTATTCGTCCTTCTTCATAGAATACATGTACGCAAATATTGTTATTTTCCCCATCTCTTCCAAAAATTCTGAAAAAGCATTTCAAGTTGGATCCAAAATTGTTTTTGAATAAGATCCCGAGTTCAACAATGAGGATCTTATCTATTACAATATATATACATATATATTACAACACTTATTAATACTATATAATAAAATAGTGGAAGAACATGAATCCTGACCAAAATTTATCTGATTTCGGAGAGCGGAAAATTGGCTGGCTATATTTATTGTTAGTATAGGATTGAGGATCATAAATTGTTGGTAAAAAGGGGGGTGAAAAGCAATTCTCTTAGAGAAATAATTATTTATTTCGCCGCAATAAGAAACTATATCACTGTCACTTCCGTTACAAGGAACTCGATTTGATCATTTTTCCTTATAAGGAAAAAACTCAACGTTCATTTTTTTTTTTACGAGGAAGACCGTAAAGCTTAAATAGGTCACTCAGAACACCTTTTAAGAGATTACGTGGAACAATCAGATCAAATAAACCATGACCAAATAAATGCTCAGTCACCTGAAAATCTTCAATCACTTTCTGACCTAATGTCTGTTCGATTACTCTTTTACCTGCAAATGCAATGTACGCTTTAGGTTCGGCAATAATGATATCTCCCAACATGCCAAAACTAGCAGTCACTCCACCGGTTGTCGGAGACGTCAGAATCGATAAATATAACAACTTTTTATCCTTCTGATGAATATATAATGCAGAAGCTATTTTAGCCATTTGCATTAAACTAAAACTTCCTTCTTGCATGCGTGCTCCTCCGGAAGCACACACCATAATGACTGGAAGAGATTCCTCGGTAGCGCGCTCGATGAGACGGGTTATTTTCTCACCTACTACAGAGCCCATACTACCTCCCATGAACTTAAAATCCATAACTCCGAGTGCGATAGGAATACCATTTAATTTACCTATGCCTGTTTGAATAGCATCAGTTAAACCTGTATCTATTTGACAGGAAGTTATATGATCCATATAAGGTTCATCCTCAGAATTAAGAGGATCAGAATTAGAAGGTTCATCCTCAGAATGAAATTTAAGAACATCTAGAGTGTACATGTCTTCATCCATAGGACACCAAGTGCCACGATCAATTAGAAGTTCTATTCTATCTGAACTATTCATTTGCAGATAATATCCACATTCTTCACAAATACTTTTATTCTCTCTCAAGAATCTGATATAGAGTAAGCTCTCGCAATTATCGCATTGAACCCATAATCTGTTAATTTTAACGTAATCAATACTTAGATTCTTGTTCTTATCCATCTCATGGACGTCCTTACTATCCCCTTCTTTTAGTAATCCAGTTATTTTACGCCTGTCTTCGAACCACTCCCTTATAGACATAGAGTTTTCCATATAAAGGTAAAGATTGTTACTTTTCCTATCTTATTTTGTATGAGGAGAAGTCGTATAAATACAATGATTAGAATCATTAATGAATAGTAGAATGAATCATTGATAAATCATCTCCATTCATTATTGATTAGGAATCCGAAATAGAAATCCGGGATTATGATAGAACCCTTTATTCTGTTATAAAGAAAGATTCTCTCCTATACCGCGATGAAAAGTAATTTTCATCCCAAATACAAAATCTTTTGGGCTAGAAGGGATTTGAACCCTTGACTTCATGGTCCGGAACCATGAGCTCTGATCCACTGAGCTACCAACCCTATCGAATGATCCATAAGATCAATGTAAAGGATGAATAGGATTCGCCATCGAATGCTTGACCCCAAAAAAATTTTCATTGACTCACTCTGTTTTAGATATTTGACCTCGGAAATATCTATATATCAATATCTATAAAGATAGATATTGATATATAGAAATCCCAGATAATGATAAATGATATCTGAAATCGCAGATCTTCGTTCACGATTTGGCCTAATCTTTGTGGTAGTGGTAAAAGATTGGGCTGAGTCCGATTGGTAGAACGAAAGTAATTGGATTACAAGTAATCAATCGTATCAAATTCAAATTTGATCTCTTTCCATACTTCACAAGCAGCAGCTAGTTCAGGACTCCATTTAGTAGCTTCACGGATCACTTCATTACCTTCACGAGCAAGATCACGTCCTTCATTACGAGCTTGTACACAAGCTTCTAGAGCAACCCGATTAGCTACTGCACCGGGTGCATTTCCCCAAGGGTGCCCTAAAGTTCCCCCACCAAACTGTAATACGGAATCATCCCCAAAGATCTCGGTCAGAGCAGGCATATGCCAAACGTGAATACCTCCTGAAGCTACGGGCAAAACACCTGGCATAGATACCCAATCTTGAGTGAAGTAAATACCACGACTTCGATCTTTTTCGATAAAATCATCACGCAGTAGATCAACAAACCCTAAAGTGACGTCTCGTTCCCCTTCAAGTTTACCTACTACAGTACCGGCGTGAATATGATCTCCACCGGACATACGCAATGCTTTAGCCAGTACACGGAAGTGCATGCCATGATTTCTTTGTCTGTCAATAACTGCATGCATCGCGCGGTGAATGTGAAGAAGTAGGCCGTTGTCTCGGCAATAATGAGCCAAAGAAGTATTTGCGGTAAAACCTCCTGTCAGATAGTCATGCATAACGATAGGAACTCCCAATTCTCTTGCAAATACTGCCCTTTTCATCATTTCTTCACATGTACCTGCAGTAGCATTCAAATAATGTCCCTTAATTTCACCCGTCTCAGCCTGAGCCTTATAAAGTGCTTCCGCACAAAAGACAAAACGATCTCTCCAGCGCATGAATGGTTGGGAATTTACGTTCTCATCATCCTTGGTAAAATCGAGTCCACCACGGAGACATTCGTAAACTGCTCTACCATAGTTCTTAGCCGATAGACCCAATTTTGGTTTGATAGTACATCCCAATAAAGGACGGCCATATTTGTTCAATTTATCCCTTTCAACTTGGATACCATGAGGTGGGCCTTGAAAAGTTTTGGAATAAGCAGGGGGGATCCGCAAATCTTCCAAACGTAGAGCCCGTAGGGCCTTGAATCCAAATACATTACCTACAATGGAAGTGAACAAGTTAGTAACAGAACCTTCTTCGAAAAGGTCTAAGGGGTAAGCTACATAGGCAATAAATTGAGTCTCCTCTCCAGGAACGGCCTCGATGTCATAGCATCGTCCCTTGTAACGATCAAGACTAGTAAGTCCATCGGTCCAAACAGTGGTCCATGTACCGGTGGAAGATTCAGCAGCTACTGCTGCTCCCGCTTCCTCGGGTGGCACCCCAGGTTGAGGAGTTACTCGGAATGCTGCCAAGATATCCGTATCTTTGGTCTGATATTCAGGAGTATAATAAGTTAATCTGTAATCTTTAACACCAGCTTTGAATCCGACACTAGCTTTAGTCTCTGTTTTTGGTGACATAAGTCCCTCCTTTATTAATAATTATTTCTCGCAAGGACGAGGTCTGCTCGACATGGATCGAACGTAAACAATCGATTTTGACAGAAATATCCTACAAAAAAGTCGTCCGTTATTGGACAATAAGATCTACTAGATACACTCTCATTGTATAATGTTTTTTATGTATGATGCAACCCAATCTTGCTCTTGAAGTTCTTCATTGACCCGAGCACCTTTCAGCTGTTAAACTAGTTAATTAATGAATTTAAGGAACCAAATCGACCTTTGACCATAATGGTGCAAATTGTCCATATTACAATACATATAGAATAGGGAACAGATGTGCGTACGAAGAGATAACGACCAATGAGAGAAAGGTAATGAATAGAGTTCAAGTTTCACATTTCACAGATGATCTGGACATAATGTTGAAGTATTTTCGATTTTAGTTATGGATAAATTGGTTCTAGTTATAGATAAATCGAAGACTTCCTCATGATCCTTATCCATATCCATCTACCTACTTCATATTCCAAATATGAATTTGAACTTTTCAATAAAGTAGGGTATTACCAAGGTGGTAACTCCCATTCATTATTGACTGATCTGATCGACCCGATACGGAACATTTTTGTTATTGATGATATTGGCAAAATCATATTTATATATTATTAAAGGAAAATCTTTCCTTTTGTGTATGAGAACCAATCCTCTTGTTCTTGGGGTTTCCGCACTTGTGGAAAAAAATGTGGGACGTATTGCTCAAATCATTGGCCCAGTACTGGATGTATCTTTTCCTCCAGGTAATATGCCTAATATTTACAATTCATTGATAGTTAAGGGTCAAGGTACAACCGGTAAGGAAATTCAGGTTACTTGTGAGGTACAACAATTATTAGGAAATCATAAAGTGAGAGCTGTAGCTATGAGTGCTACAGATGGTTTGACGAGAGGAATGAGAGTTATTGACACAGGAGCTCCTCTGAGTGTTCCAGTTGGTGGAACTACTCTCGGACGAATTTTCAATGTTCTTGGAGAACCTGTTGATAATTTGGGTCCTGTAGATGCTCGCATAACATCTCCTATTCATAGATCTGCTCCCGCCTTTATAGAGTTGGATACAAAATTATCCATCTTCGAAACAGGCATTAAAGTAGTAGATCTTTTAGCTCCTTACCGCCGTGGGGGAAAAATCGGTTTATTTGGAGGAGCTGGAGTGGGTAAAACAGTACTCATTATGGAGTTGATCAACAACATTGCTAAGGCTCATGGAGGGGTATCTGTATTTGGAGGAGTAGGAGAACGTACCCGTGAAGGGAATGATCTTTACATGGAAATGAAAGAATCGGGAGTAATTAATGAACAAAGCATCTCAGAATCAAAAGTGGCTTTGGTCTATGGTCAGATGAATGAACCACCAGGAGCTCGTATGAGAGTCGGTTTAACTGCTCTAACCATGGCCGAATATTTCCGAGATGTCAATGAGCAAGACGTACTATTATTTATTGATAACATCTTCCGCTTTGTCCAAGCGGGATCAGAGGTATCCGCCCTATTAGGCAGAATGCCTTCCGCCGTGGGTTATCAGCCAACTCTTGCCACGGAAATGGGTTCTTTGCAAGAGAGAATTACTTCCACAAAAAGGGGATCCATAACCTCGATTCAAGCAGTTTATGTACCTGCTGATGACTTGACCGACCCTGCTCCTGCTACGACATTTGCACATTCAGATGCTACTACCGTACCATCGAGAGGATTAGCTGCCAAAGGTATCTATCCAGCAGTGGATCCTTTAGATTCAACATCGACTATGCTCCAACCTTGGATCGTAGGTGAAGAACATTACGAAACTGCACAAGGAGTTAAGGAAACTTTACAACGTTATAAGGAACTTCAAGACATTATAGCTATTCCTGGACTGGATGAATTATCAGAGGAAGATCGTTTAATCGTAGCAAGAGCAAGAAAAATTGAGCGTTTCCTATCACAACCCTTTTTCGTAGCAGAGGTATTTACAGGTTCCCCGGGCAAATATGTTGGTCTAATAGAAACAATTAGAGGGTTTCAAATGATCCTTTCCGGAGAATTAGATGGTCTTACCGAACAGTCTTTTTATTTGGTGGGTAACATTGATGAAGCTACCGCGAAGGCTATGAACTGAAAGTTAATTCTTAAAATGACCCTAAATCTTCGTGTACTGTCTCCTAATCGAGTCGTCTGGGATTCAGAAGTGAAAGAAATAATCCTATCTACTAATAGTGGTCAAATTGGCGTATTACCCAATCATGCTTCACTTGTGGCAGCTGTAGATATAGGAGTTATGAAAATACGTCTCAATGGACGGTGGTCCACTATGGCTTTGATGGGTGGTTTCGCCAAGATAGACAATGATAAAATAACCGTATTGGTAAATAATGCAGAGAGAGATGTGGACATCAATCCCCAAGAAGCCCAGGAAACTTTTCGAATAGCTAAAGCTGACTTAGCTCGAGCCGAAGGCAAAAGACAAGCAATTGAGGCTGATGTAGCTCTGAAAAGAGCTAGAACACGATTAGAGGCTATCAATGCTAGCCCCCCCGTCTCTAATTAAAATTTTTTATAATGATCTGAAAATGGATTCAATGTTCCGTCTCGATCCAAACAAGTGGAGTAAAACTTATTAGATGCCATCGACTCTTCAATGGTATCTAATAAGTTTACCTACTATTGGATTTGAACCAATGACTCTCGCCGTATGAAAGCGATACTCTAACCACTGAGTTAAGTGGGTCATTTATTCTCATAGGTAGAGTTGGACTCTATAAACAATTCTAAATGGAATTAAACGTATAGACAATGTGTCTCTGGCACAGATCGAACTTATTGGGACGTATTAGATCATAGTATCGGATCATGAAATATCTACCTTGACAGAAAGTGATCCATCTGGTTAGTATAGTAGTGTATCACCAAGACTGGCAAGGAAGGGCTATAGCTCAGCAAGGTAGAGCACCTCGTTTACACGTGCGCCAATGGTTTTCGGGAGAGTTTATCGATTCGTCCGATCCACGAAATAGATTCTATGTGAAATAGTCTTACTCTATCAATTTGTTTCTCTGGAGAACAATAGCATGACAAAGATGAAGTTCGATCCGATTCGAATTACGAATCTAATTGATATGGTCAATCCCAGCTCCGTTCAATGCCAGGCATAATGAGTATAATACGGGGACCTCAAAATAGATTCTTTTCGCTCTATGAACTTTTAGGTGTATGAAGTGTCATATTTTACTTTTTGAGCGATAGAGGAGACTCTATTTGAGTCAATCTATGCCCGAGCAAGGCAGACCTACGTCAAGAAAACCTTTTGAATAACTTTGGGATTGCTTCCGAAGGGTAAGAATTTGGAGCACACGGAGCCATATTAGTATCTTCCTGGAAAGAGGAGAATGGCAGACTAACCGATCTTTCCATCAGTTAATGAAAGAGCCCAATGCGAGAAAATGCATGTTGGGTTCTTGGAACAGTTCAAATCATTTTGATAATAATAACTTTGATCTGTTCTACCGAGAAGGTCTACGGTTCGAGCCCGTATAGCCCTATACATTCCACTAAGTTACACTACTTTATATATATATATCCCCACATTATTGGGGGTTACTAATCTACTTCTGATAGATCAAAGGTTCTACTGATTGATCCCAGTCTATTGGATCTTGGCCTTCGTTCGAATAGTAAGTAATTAGGATCAATCATTGGAATCTTATGAATCAGGTATAGGGAATTCCTAGCTAGTATGATGAATGGCTTCCTCCTTTCCTTTTCTTTTCAAGGGAATCTATAAGAAGGGGATCTATGGAAGTATCTGTCCGATCCAATCTGTCTAATCTGTCCAATCCAAAGAGTTCGGATCGTAAAACTGGAACTAATTGTAACATACAAGAAACAAGGTGTTTTTTCTTTTCTTTTTTTCAAGGCACTTCTAGATTCTACATACAAATATAGATAGAGGATTGAGGTATTCCATACTATATTGTTTGGAATTGCACAATGTTAGAATGGGAATTCTAACATCATCTAGTTCGGAACCGAGGGAAAAGCGGGTAATTTGTCACGATATTTTATATATCGTATCACATTTCTTTTTTTGTTCATTTTTATCGCTAACTCTTCGAAAAACTCGAAAGTTCTCTTAAATATCATATGTTTGAAGCAGTTTATAGTCCAGTCAAAGTATCGATTGGACATGTTGCTTTTAGCTCCATACGTAACGCATTCTGTTGGGGTTGAACGAAGTCCTCTTCCGTTCAATCGAAAATCCCGGCTGTATCTATCCCTTTGCTAAAGATCGGGGCAAAGATCTTGATAAACTAGGATTCTATACAATATGTTATGTATGGTAAATAAAACCTATTCTTGAACCGGGAAGTACTACGGATATTCTGAATACCTGGAAAGGCAAATTCTCCGGAGTTGATCCATTCTAGTTAAAGGCGAACCTTTTGTTCGTTCTCTTTCTCCACCTAAGATCATCACATGGTTTTTTAGACACAATATTTTCATATTGTGACAAACACTCTTTCCTTTAGTTCCGTTCTGGTAACATACCACAAACATGCAATCTACCGGCTATGCATATTGGATCTACATCTGGACCAACGTTTGCTTTAATCTACCCCACTATGGAATACATATATTTCATGGAATGCGTTCTGGAACAATAGAAGAAAGAAGTCTGTTGGGACAAAACTATCACCCCTTGCTAAAAAAGGATGTGGACTGCGGCCCAAAAGAAGCCGCCTTCTGCCCCGTTACAAATAGATCTTTACTCGGTTAGACAATAGATCTGTCCGAAATCATGTTATATCGGAATGAGCTCGGGCTTATAACGAACTTATACGTGAAGGATTTGATACGTTCCACGGATCGATTGACGCCTACCAAGACGACAGAGATTCCCCTTTTCTCATTCGCCTTCTTTCAATACTGTAAAATGTTCACTATCTCCGTTGATAGATGAGCCTCGAAATTTGTATATTTGTCCCATCACCTGCATAATAATATAACAAAGAACTTTATTGTCTCTTAACCGTGCGTGTAAGACGGACATCCAGACCTTCTTTTTTCCTCGTAGGAAAAATGAGCCCTTTATCGGACTTGAACCGATGACTTACGCCTTACCATGGCGTTACTCTACCACTGAGTTAAAAGGGCCCCCCCATCATATATTAATGAGTAAGTCTACTACGGTATATGGACAACAAATTGGATGCACATGATCCATATCTATTTATAGATATAAAGTTGAGAACATATATTAGTAGCTCGTAGGTTTACATGAGAGGAGGGTAGGGATAGCTATACTGGAAACTCCGGGCTGAGCTGATACGAAGCGAATGGAGACAAGTTATGTGATGCCTAAAAAGAATTCTGAATGTACGTATTGCTAGAAGAGCCACGGGATCAACGGACCAGGTCCTATTGCAATTACCTTAAATGCGTTTGGATAATATTATTTCTCGATCGGGTATGGCTCCCACCATTCCCGGAGCTAGACAATTAGTTAATCATGGACATATCCGGGTCAATATGGTAGATATACCAAGTTACCCTTGCAAACTTCAAGATGTGATTACTATAATAAATCCGCAAAGATTGAGAGCTAAAAATATGGATCCATTCCAGTTTATGGTTCTCAGATCAAATAAAATGAAGATGAACAACCTGGACTCAATCGCAAACCTAAGAAGATCAATGGTTGTAAGCCCCTTCTATTTTGAAAGATGACAATTATATTAAACCAATATATTAAACCAATTATTTTCTTTCTTAATCCAAGATAAATATCATCCTTCTTCCATTTTATCTTCTTCCCCATCTGTTTAGTTTTGATCAGTTACTTTTAGCTTTGAGTAACTGATATCATTACAATAGTACATAAATAAATACATACATAGAGAGCTCATTCATCTATTGAAATATCTAGATATTTCAATTTTATACTGGAGAGAAATAAATGGACTAATCCATTCCATGTAACTAACTTATTTCAAATTATTAGGGAGAGAATAAAAAGATGACACTAGATGTTCAATCTGTTCTATTTTTTTTTGGTCTGTTTTTTCTTACCGTTACAACCACTTTTTTCGCTTACCGATTAGCTAACGCATTGTCTGATGCATGAATTCTTTTTTGTTTTTCTTGGCCTGGCCTGGCCACCGGCCAGGCAGGTCAGAAAAAATAGGGGAAAAAGAATTATTTTGAACGGAATGAACAATACGATTCGCCAGATTGATTTTTCTCTAAATAATTGACCTATTCATTACATTGTCGATACAATCCATACATGCTATGGTATACACCTTCATTCCATCATTCATTTTGTTACACATGAACTCTTCCATCTTGGAGAGATGGCTGAGCGGACCAAAGCGGCGGATTGCTAATCCGTAGTACGGATTATCCGTACCGAGGGTTCGAATCCCTCTCTCTCCGTTCGGTCACTATTGATCCTGAAAACGAATAACTCCGAATCTTTCTACGAAACGTAAAAGACTAATTAACCTATTTTTTCACTATTCTTTACGTCCGGGATTACGTCCTGGATCGTTCGATAGAAATCCAAAGATAAAAAGAGAAATGAAAAATATCACTACTGCGTAAACGAACAGCTTAAGAGTAAGCATTACGTAATCTCCAGGATCCTGATTATAAGTACAACAGAATAGATCATCAATCTTTGTATCATATATGGATACTTGAATACCAAGCAATAGTATGATTCATACAAATCACAAAATTATTTCTCCAGATCACGTGCGTGTGAAAAGAAATTTGAAAGAAGGAGATAATTTCTCCCTTTGTTTTCCAAAAGGAAACCAATCAAAATAAAGATTACGATAAAAAGAAAGATTCTGAATAATTCTGACCATACTATTGACAACTTCCAGGGAACTTGAATATAATGAAAATTGGTAGCCCCTATGATAACTTCCCGGGAACTGGAATATAATGAAGATTGGTAGCCCCTATCGTCTAGTGGACCAGGACATCTCTCTTTCAAGGAGGCAACGGGGATTCGACTTCCCCTAGGGGTACCATGAAATAGGATATCCATTCGTTTGGTATCTTAACCTAAATACTTTCAATTACTTTCTGGTTCCTGGGTCGATGCCCGAGTGGTTAATGGGGACGGACTGTAAATCCGTTGGTAATATGCCTACGCTGGTTCAAATCCAGCTCGACCCAACCAATATAATCAATATAAATCTATTGGGGGGACGGACTGTAAATCCGTTGACACGGGGACGGACTTGAAATCCGTTGGCACTGTAAATCTGTTGACACGGGGACGGACTGTAAATCCGTTGTGACGGACTTGAAATCCGTTGACACGGGGACGGACTGTAAATCCGTTGGCAAGGACTGTAAATCCATTGACATGGGGACAGACTGTAAATCCGTTGTGACGGACTGTAAATCCGTTGGCAAGGACTGTAAATCCGTTGGCAAGGACTGTAAATCCATTGACACGGGGACGGACTGTAAATCCGTTGGCAAGGACTGTCAATCCGTGGGACGGACTTGAAATCCGTTGTGACAGACTGTAAATCCGTTGTGACGGACTGTAAATCCGTTGGCAAGGGGACGGACTTGAAATCCGTTGGCAAGGACTGTCAATCCGTGGGACGGACTTGAAATCCGTTGTGACAGACTGTAAATCCGTTGTGACGGACTGTAAATCCGTTGGCAAGGGGACGGACTTGAAATCCGTTGGCAATATGCCTATGCTGGTTCAAATCCAGCTGGACCCAACCAATATTATCGATATAAATCTATCGGGGGGACGGACTGTAAATCCGTTGGCAATATGCCTACGCTGGTTCAAATCCAGCTAGACCCAACCAATATAATCAATATAAATCTATCGGTATGGTTATATTCATGCCAATCATGGATGAAAAGATAATTGGTTTTGGTTATTGAACTCCGATATCTATATATATTAATATCATATAGATATGTACCCAATTCCATATGAATTGATACTTTGATCCAAGAGAAGGATAAGATATTTAATCAACTTAGCGCTCACGTAATCTATACGATCTATCTAGCACCTACCATAGAATAAATATGATTCAATAGTAAGTGAACTGTACTGTATTGGGATTGTAGTTCAATTGGTTAGAAGTAAGTGAACTGTACTGTATTGGGATTGTAGTTCAATTGGTTAGAGTACCGCCCTGTCAAGACGGAAGTTGCGGGTTCGAGCCCCGTCAGTCCCGATCCAATAAGTTAATCCATTCAGCTCTGAATCCCCGTAGAAGAGTGAAAAATAAAATAGGGTTGAATAAAGATACTAGATATTTAGTATCTCTATCCATATAGATATTTAGTATATCTATCCATTAGATACATTAACTAGATCGATAATTCAGTTTGAAAAAAAGACCCTTCTTTCGGGGATAAAATCTAATCATCATAGTGAATCTGCAATAAATATTCATCCCTCTCCGAAGAATCAAATTCTCTTCTTCTCCATGAATATTTATTTCATTTTCATACTTCTTTTTCATGATCAATAGCCAGTGGATTTCTAGACACTCTATTTTATTTCCAAGAATGATCATGTCAGGATCTGGACAGACTAGTCCTTATCATTCCAGGGTCATGAGTGGGATTCTGGATAAATTTGATATGGGATACTTCTATATCATCACCGAACCAGATAGGTTCCAGATTCCATCTAAACCGTGGAAATCCAAGCGAAATAACTCTTATGTCTGACGAACGTCTTCTGGAGTAGCAGAAGGTTATTATTCGTACGAATCCTATCCTATTCTTTCGAAATGATACAGAACAGACATGTTTTGGTTTTCTGATGCATGTTTCCTATGAGTCTTATCAAAAGAGTCTTATCAAAAGTGATCATATTATGTTATACTATTTCGATCGAAGAATTCATTAAATCCGTTAGTTAGATCCCGTTACTCGAACCGATTTTATCAATTACATTTATTTCATGGATCTTGAAAGATTCATCTCTATGAGATCAAATCTCGAGCGAGCTATTTTTGAACGAAGTAAAGATCAAGAGATCATGGAAGTAAATAACCTTGCATTTATTGCTGTTGCACTGTTCCTTGCAATTCCTACTGCTTTTTTACTTATCCTTTATGTTAAAACGGCCAGTGGAAGCAGTGAAAGCACTTGATTTTTATGAAAATGGAGTGATTACTGATCACTAGATAGATTGAAATGATCCAGATCATAAGTATAAAATAGGTTATGGAATCTATTATATTACAACAATACAGGGTAGGGGCTGCTTCTGAATTTCTTTTGAGAAGAAAAGTAGTACGAAGGAAAAGTATCTAACCTTTTCTTTTGTACTACTTCTTCTACACCCATATATGGATAAATAGATCTTCAAAGTACGTGTCCATATATGGTAAATGTAGGATGGTAAATGTAGGATGAAGGACCTCGTACCATAAAAGAGCGGAGCTGATCACCTTCTTCATGCCCCTGGAAAATAGATCCAATGTAGACAGACGTGATTCTGAACGTACTTGCGGATTTTTTAGGATCAAAGTTGAACATCTTTTTCCGGTACGAACATTGTTTTCTAGTACATATTAGATATGGAACTTTAAATGGTATAAGAAAAAGCAAAGGGATCTATTACTTAGACTTATGTCCCATATTTTTCTGAGAACGGAATTCATATCGGATCCGATCAATTCGGAACCATCCGGTAAAACATGAGGGACTATTTCCATTCCTACTAAGAGAGAGAAGAGAGATCGTTCTTCAGTGGAAGAAACAATATTATCAACTCATTCTAGAAAAGAACTAATTTATTAAAACCTGTTAGAGAGAATCAGATTTTGAATAGGAAAATGATAATGATAAGGGATTATGCATATCCCTTACGGGGATAAAGAGGAAATAATTCCATGGAAAGAGTCTTTCAATTTGGAGTGAAGACTAAATATTACTGGATCCTTATGGAACAGAAGAGATTCTCATGCATGATCTGGAAGGAATGCAATAATGGATTCTTAAGCATTACCATTATAATCCACTTCTCCCCCATACTACGAGTGAAAGGGAAAAGGTAAAAACTACCATTAAAGCAGCCCAAGTTATATCGACTATATCCATATAGGTAATGTTATCTAAAAAAGAATGATTTCATCATCGAGATGATAAGGGAACTATTAAGGATAGTGCAAAGTTGAAGTTGAAATAGTCTACCTATTCTGAACGTTACGGACGTTTGAGCTGATATGAGAGAGAAATAAATCCATTTGTTCATTGACCAACGAGTTGCTATTACTAACTCGAGGGTTGTACATTCATGACGGAGCCGGGATGTAACTCACTAGCTATATTGGTAATATGTACCAATATGTCTCTAGAGGTTCTGTAATGGAAATACATACTTTTCCTTCCATCCTCAACAAGGCGACACCCGGATTCGAACTGGGGATGGAGGATTTGCAGTCCTCTGCCTTACCGCTTGGCTATGTCGCCGAGATATGGGAATGCCATGGACAGATTGAATCATTCGTCCGTCCTTTAAGTATAGTATGAGATGTATGCTAAAGTCAACCATAAAGGAAATGGATCTAATTTGTTCTCCGTCTTTCGATCTTACTATTTGAATTAGGAAATTATCTAAAATTATCTAAGTGAGATTAACATTTAAGAATGGATTAACATTTAAGAATGGTTTGATTCATTCGTTCATAGCTCCATTTCACGTGGTTGGATGAAAGTCTCAAAGTACCTCTTTTCTTATCTTTTTTTTTTCTAATTGGAAGTATATCTGGATACGGGTAGAATTTCACGGGATATAGTGAACACTGAATATACATCCAAATCTTTTTTGTCGGATTGATCCATATAGATCAATCGGGAATAATTGAATATACTTTTTCACGGATGGGAAACTTCCAATGCGATTAGATGAAAATGAGGGAGCGTTTACAATCCCCGAATTTGGTAAGATACAATTTGAAGGATTTTGTCGTTTCATCGATCAGGGCTTGATGGAAGAACTTCATAATTTTCCGAAAATTGAGGATACAGATAAAGAAATTGAATCCAGGCTTTTTGGTAATGAATATGAATTAGCAGAACCTTTCATCAAAGAGAGAGATGCTGTATATCAGTCCCTTACATATTACTCTGAATTATATGTACCAGCAAGATCGATTCGTAGGAATAGTAATCAGATACAGAAACAAACTGTATTTCTCGGAAATATTCCTTTAATGAATTCCCATGGAACATTTGTAGTAAATGGAATTTACAGAATCGTGGTGAATCAAATATTAATAAGTCCCGGTATTTATTACCGTTTGGAATTAGACCATAATAGAATAAACTATATATATACTGGTACTCTGATTTCAGATTGGGGAAGAAGATCGAAATTAGAGATTGATGGGGGAGAAAGGATATGGGCTCGTGTAAGCAGAAAACGAAAAATATCTATTCCAGTTCTATTATCAGCTATGGGTTTAAATCTCGAAGAGATTCTGGACAATACTCACTATCCCGAAAGATTTTTATTTTTACTGAAGAAGAAGAAGGGGAAGTGGGAGAGGGAGGAATATCTTTGGTCGAGGGAAAATGCCATTCTGGAGTTTTATAAAAAACTTTACTGTGTAAGTGGTGATTTGGTATTTTCCGAGTCTCTATGTAAAGAATTGCAGGAAAAATTTTTCCGACAAAGATGTGAATTGGGAAAGATTGGTCGACGAAATCCGAACCAAAAACTGAACCTTGATATACCCGAGAACGAGATTTTTTCATTACCACAAGATGTATTGGCTGCTGTGGATTACCTTATCGGAGTTCAAATTGGAATGGGTACACTCGATGATATAGATCACCTCAGAAATCGACGTATTCGTTCTGTAGCAGATTTATTACAGAATCAATTCAGATTAGCTCTAGGTCGTTTGGAAGATGCAGTTCGAAGAACTATACACAGAGCAACCAAGCGTAGATCAACTCCTCAGAACTTGGTAACTTCAACTCTATTAAAAAGCACTTTTCAAGATTTTTTTGGTTCACATCCCTTATCCCAATTTTTGGATCAAACGAATCCATTGACGGAAATAGCTCATGGGCGAAAATTGAGCCATTTAGGCCCGGGGGGCTTAACAGGGCGAACTGCTAGTTTTCGGACACGGGATATTCATCCCAGTTATTATGGGCGTATTTGTCCAATCGATACGTCCGAAGGAATGAATGCTGGACTTGTTGCATCATTATCTATTCATGCAAAGATTGGTCATTGCGGTTCTTTACAAAGTCCATTCTATAAGATCTCTGAGAGATCGAGAGAAGAACATATGGTTTATCTATTACCGGGAGAAGATGAGGATGAATACTATCGGATAGCTACGGGAAATTATTTGGCGTTAAATCAAGGGATTCAAGAAGAACAAATTACTCCAGCTCGATACCGACAAGAATTTATAGTTATTGCATGGGAACAAATTCATTTCAGAAGTATTTTTCCTTTCCAATATTTTTCCGTTGGAGTTTCCCTTATTCCTTTTCTCGAACATAATGATGCGAATCGCGCTCTAATGGGTTCTAATATGCAGCGTCAAGCAGTTCCACTTTTTCGACCCGAGAAGTGCATTGCCGGAACTGGATTGGAAGGTCAAGCAGCTCTAGATTCAGGAAGTGTAGCTATAGCTACACAAGAGGGAAGGATCGAGTATATCGATGCTACAAATATCACTTCATCGGTTAATGGAGACACTGTACGAACAGAATCGGTTATATATCAACGTTCTAATACCAATACTTGTACGCATCAAAAACCTCAAGTTCGTCAAGGGGAATGTGTAAAGAAGGGACAAATTCTGGCGGACGGTGCGGCTACGGTAGGGGGAGAACTCTCTTTGGGAAAAAACGTTTTAGTAGCTTATATGCCATGGGAAGGATACAATTTCGAAGACGCAATACTCATTAGTGAACGTCTGATATATGAAGATATTTATACTTCTTTCCATATCGTAAGATACAGGATTGAAATCTGTATGACAAGCCAGGGTCCTGAAAGAATCACTAGAGAAATACCTCATTTAGATGCTCATTCACTTCGTCATTTGGGTGAAAATGGTCTTGTAATGCTAGGATCTTGGATAGAAACAGGTGATGTTTTGGTAGGTAAATTAACGCCTCAAACAACAGAAGAATCATTATGTGCCCCGGAAGGAAGATTATTACAAACCATATTTGGTATTGAAGTATCTACTGCAAGAGAAAATTGTCTCAGAGCACCTATAGGTGGAAGGGGTCGAGTTATTGATGTGAGATGGATCAATAGAGTAGATGATTCTGGTGATAATGCGGAAACAATCCACGTATATGTATTACAAAAACGTAAAATACAAGTGGGTGATAAAGTAGCTGGAAGGCATGGTAATAAAGGTATTATTTCAATAGTTTTGCCCAGACAAGATATGCCCTATTTGCAAAATGGAATACCAGTTGATATGGTATTGAATCCATTAGGGGTACCTTCACGAATGAATGTAGGACAGATCTTTGAATGTTTGCCCGGTTTAGCAGGAAACCTGATGAACAAACATTATAGAATAACACCTTTTGACGAAAGATATGAGCGAGAAGCTTCGAGAAAACTAGTGTTTCCTGAGCTTTATAAAGCTAGTGAGCAAACAGCTAATCCATGGGTATTCGAACCGGATCATCCTGGAAAACATAGATTAATCGATGGAAGAACAGGAGATGTTTTTGAACAACCTGTTACAATAGGAAAAGCTTATATGTCGAAATTGAGTCATCAAGTTGATGATAAAATACATGCACGTTCGAGTGGACCTTATGCACGGGTTACACAACAACCTCTTAGAGGAAAATCTAAACGAGGGGGGCAACGAGTAGGAGAAATGGAAGTTTGGGCTTTAGAAGGTTTTGGTGTTGCTTATATTTTACAAGAAATGCTTACTCTCAAATCTGACCATATTAGAACTCGTAATGAAGTACTTGGTGCCATTATAACTGGAGGGCCAATACCTAAACCTGACACTGCTCCAGAATCTTTCCGATTGCTCATTCGAGAATTACGATCTTTAGCTCTAGAATTGAATCATGCTATTATATCTGAGAAAGACTTTCAGATAGATAGGGAGGAAGTTTGATCAGAATGAATCGAGATCTTTTATGATTGACCAGAATAAACATCAACAACTTCGAATTGGATTAGCTTCTCCCGAACAGATTTGTGCTTGGTCCAAAAAAATTTTACCTAATGGCGAGATAGTTGGACAGGTGACTAAACCCTATACTCTACATTATGAAACTAATAAACCAGAAAGAGATGGATCGTTTTGTGAAAGAATCTTTGGACCTATCAAAAGTAGAGTTTGTGCTTGTGGAAATTCTCCAGGGATCGGAAATGAGAAGATAGACTCAACATTTTGCACGCAATGTGGAGTTGAATTCGTTGATTCTCGAATTCGAAGATATCGAATGGGATACATTAAACTGGCATGTCCGGTGGTTCACGTATGGTATTTGAAACGCCTTCCCAGTTATATTGCGAATCTATTAGCTAAAACTCGGAAAGAATTAGAAGGCCCAGTATACTGCGATGTGTGACTTGATCACAAGTTCCGATCATACAGATCCGTAATAAGGAACTGTCATCCTATTCAATCTGATTGGGATGCCTTTAGCTCTGACATGTCCCTCCGGAGGAGTAGCATGAAGCTCAGAATTATAAGCATCTTGAAGAGATGTTGAGAAAGAGGAATTAGTCCAGGGTTTAGATATTCTGTATCAAATTGCTAATTTAACTTCGTGAAAACACTTCTTTCATATAATGGAATTCAAAAGTCATTCTCTTTCACTTGGGTTATCCCTGAATAGAGGTATTCCGGACCGAAGATATGGCTATAGGAGTCTATTCATCGCACATATGCTTCGATCGATAGTATTGTAACCATCGAAGTAGAGCAAGCAGGAACCTAAAGGATTAAATGGAACGATATATAGACAAGTAAATCCCTAATTGAAGGTCTTTTCAAGAATAAATGGATTGTTCGGAAGGGAGGAGACTGCTCAATAATTCCATATCTACGTTGTAGAATCGTAAAGGAATACTCAATTTCACCTGGAACTTGAGCAGAGAGTAGCGGTTTCTCTTCAGAGCAAAAAGAGTAGATATTTTTTTTATAGTTACTTGAGCCGGATGAGAGGAAACTTTCACGTCCGATCCTGAGGGGGGGGAAATCTTAGAATAACCTATCCGAATCTTTTTCTTGCTAGGCCCATAGCTAACAAACCCACTTTATTGAGATCACGGGGTACATTCAATTATGAGATTCAATCCTGGAGAGATATTATTCCTCATTACCTCTCTGCTCGTTCTCATTACCTCTTTGCTCGAGGTTCTGGAACATTTAAAGAGAGAGAAATAGCTACTGGGGGAGATGCTATCAGGGAACAACTAACTGGTCTGGATCTGCAAATGATTATAGATCGTTCACATATGGAATGGAAGAACTTGGTGGAATTGAAATGGAATAGATTGGAGGAGGATCAAGAATCTACTGTGGATGGATGGGAGGATGAAACAATTCGAAGAAGAAAGGATTTTCTGGTTGGACGCATTAAATTGGCTAAACATTTTCTCCGAACAAATATAGAACCAAAATGGATGGTCTTATGCCTATTACCAGTTCTTCCTCCCGAACCGAGGCCAATCGTTCAATTAGGTGAAGGTGGACTTATTACCTCGTCAGATCTAAATGAACTTTATCGAAGAGTTATCAATCGGAATAATACTCTTACCAATTTATTAGCAAGAAGTGGATCTGAGTCATTTGTTATTTGTCAAAAAAAATTGATCCAGGAAGCCGTAGATGCACTTCTCGATAATGGCATCTGTGGACAACCAATGAAAGACAGTCATGATAGGCCTTATAAATCGTTCTCAGATGTGATCGAAGGCAAAGAGGGAAGATCTCGTGAAAATTTACTAGGGAAACGAGTTGATTATTCAGGTCGTTCCGTTATTGTGGTAGGTCCCTTTCTATCATTGTATCAATGTGGATTACCCTCAGAAATAGCAATAGAGCTTTTTCAAGCATTTGTAATTCGTAGTCTCATTGGACGACATATTGCTCCTAACCTAAGAGCTGCTAAAAGTATGATTCGAGATAAGGGACCCATTGTATGGGAAGTACTTCAAGAGGTTATGCAAGGACATCCCGTATTGTTGAATCGAGCACCTACCTTACACAGATTAGGAATACAAGCGTTTCAACCTATTTTAGTAGAAGGACGTGCCATTCGTTCACATCCATCGGTTTGTGGAGGATTTAATGCGGACTTTGACGGAGATCAGATGGCTGTCCATGTACCTTTATCTCTGGAAGCTAGAGCAGAAGCTCGTTTACTCATGTTTTCTGAGACAAATCTTTTGTCTCCAGCTATCGGAGATCCTATTTCTATACCGACTCAGGATATGCTTCTTGGACTTTATATATCAACGGTCGGAAATAATCAAGGTATTTATGGGAATAGGTACCATCCGTATCACTCGGAAAAGAAAAAGTTTTCCTGTAAGAAACCTTCCTTTTATAGTTATGATGATGTGCTCAGAGCTTATCGACAGAAACGAATTGACTTATACAGCCCCTTATGGCTCCGGTGGGGGGAAGTGGATTTACGTATCATTACCTCAGTAAACCAAGAAGCCCCTATCGAGGTTCAATACGAATCTTTGGGTACCTTACACGAAATCCATGAACATTATCGGATAAGAAAAGGTAGAATGGGGGAAATTATTAATATATACATTCGAACAACTGTTGGTCGTACTCGTTTCAATCGAGAAATGGAAGAAGCCATACAAGGTTTTGTCCATTCTGAACACCCAAAGAAATCACTACCAGCTCTCAGGATCTAATGTTATTGATCTTATGATCTTTTCATTAGTGCAGATATAGAGATCGAGGAAGCCTTCGAATAACCGGCTTGAACCCATTGCTTAATCCTGCTCATGAAAATATGGAGATTTTTCCTTATGAAGGAACGAACTAGATTGCCCTTTGATAATTTGCCCTTTTATAATAAAGTGATGGATAAAACTGCCATTAAAAAGCTTATTAGCAGATTAATAGATCACTTCGGAATGACATATACATCACATATCTTGGATCAACTCAAGACTTCAGGTTTTCAACAAGCTACTGATACAGCTATTTCATTAGGAATTGATGATCTTTTAACAGCACCTTCCAAAGGATGGCTCGTCCAAGATGCGGAGCAACAAGGTTCTGTTTCGGAGAAACAGAATCATTATGGGAATGTACATGCAGTAGAAAAATTACGTCAATCGATCGAGATATGGTATGCTACAAGTGAATATTTGAGAAAAGAAATGAATCCGAATTTTAGCATGACTGATCCCTTAAATCCAGTACATGTGATGTCCTTCTCGGGAGCTAGGGGAAGTACATCTCAGGTTCACCAATTAGTAGGTATGAGAGGATTAATGTCAGATCCTCAAGGACAAATAATTGATCTACCCATTCGAAGGAATTTACGCGAAGGGCTCTCTTTAACGGAATATATTATTTCCTGTTATGGGGCTCGTAAAGGAGTTGTGGATACTGCTGTACGAACAGCAGATGCTGGATACCTCACACGTAGACTCGTTGAAGTGGTTCAACACATCGTAGTACGTAGAACAGATTGTGGCACTATTCAAGGTATTTGTGTAAGTCCCATTCGAGGTCGAGAGAGGGACAGAAATGAAATTGTTGTACGAACACAAATACTGATTGGCCGTGTGCTAGCAGACGATGTATATATAAATAGGAGATGCATTGCCACGCGCAATCAGGATATTGGGGTTGGACTTGCCAATCAATTAATAAACCCTCGAACACAACCAATATATATACGAACCCCCTTTACTTGCAAGAGTATATCTCGGATTTGTCAATTATGTTATGGTCGGAGTACTACTCACAGTCACTTGATCGAATTGGGAGAAGCAGTAGGTATTATTGCAGGCCAATCCATTGGGGAACCAGGAACTCAACTAACACTAAGGACTTTTCATACCGGGGGGGTATTTACTGGTGATATTGCAGAACATGTACGAGCCCCTTTCAATGGAAAGATTGAATTCAATGATAATTTGGTTTCTCCTACACGTACATGTAATGGACATCCTGCTTATCTATGTCATAATAACTTATCCATCACTATTGATGGTCAGGATCAAGTACAGAACTTAACCATTCCACCACAAAGTTTGCTTTTGGTTCAGAATGATCAATATGTGGAATCGGAACAAATTATTGCCGAAGTTCGTGCTAGAACATCTTCCTTCAAGGAAAAAGTTCGCAAAAATATATATTCTGACCTAGAAGGAGAAATGCACTGGAGTACCAATGTGTGTCATGCACCTGAATATGTACACGGTAATGTTCATCCTATACTAAGGACGGGTTATCTATGGATATTATCGGGAGGTATATACGGATCCGGTGTAGTACTCTTTCCATTTCATAAGTATCAGGATCAAGTAGATGTTCAACCTTTTGTTGCCAAACATCAATCACTTTCCGATTCTTACGTGGATCAAGTGGAACATAGATCAGGTGATTCAAACTGCTATGGGAAGGAAGAACAAATCTTCAGTTATTCAGAAACTGATCGGACCATATCCAACGAGCATCGAGACTCTATTTATGTAACCTTTTCTCCTAGGAATTACAATATTAAGGGGAAAAAGCAAATGAATCGATTCATCGTCCCGTTGCAGTGTGATAAAGAATGGGGAAAAAGAATAATACCTTGTCCTGATGCGATTCTTAGAATACCAAAAAGTGGTATTCTACAGAGAAATTCTATTTTTGGATATTATAATGTAGAATATGGAATACCTGATGGGCCGGATATGGCAACACCCTTTTCCCTTGATTTATCGAGGGAAGGAGACAACTTGCAGATTCAAGTTAGCAATTGTATTTCGTATGAAGATGGTGAACGAATCCAAGTAATGAGTGACACAAGTATTCCATTGGTTAGTGACACAAGTATTCCATTGGTTAGTGACACAAGTATTCCATTGGTTAGTGACACAAGTATTCCATTGGTTCGAACTTGTCTAGGATTTGATTGGGAACAAACAGATTCTATAGAATCTGGGGCTTATGCTTCTCTTACTTCAGTAAGAACAAATAAGATTGTTAGTAATATGATTCAAATTAGCTTGATGAAATACTCCCTTTTTTCCATGGGGAGAAGGGACAATGAAGCAAGTTCAAATTTTATGTTCCATAAAAAATTTGACTACACTAATCTTGTCTCTTCCAATGGGGAGAGTCCATTAATTAGTAAGCATCAAGGAACTATTTGTTCATTTTCTAATGGGGAAGAAGACAGTGGATCCTTTATGGTTCTGTCACCATCTGACTGTTTTCGAGTCGTTCTATTCAATGATTTCAAATGTAATGATACGGTAAATAAATCAAATAGAGAGGATCCTATGATAAAAATCATTGAATTTTCGGGTCTCTTGGGTCATTTACATAGTATAACCAACTGTTTTCCATCCTCCCATTTTCTAACTTATCAAAAAGTATTGTCGAAGAAACATTCCATTTTCCAAAATTCTTTCAATACTTTCCAAGTACCTAAATACTATTTCATGGACGAAAATACAAAAATTTATCATTTCGATCCGTGCAGGAACATCATTTCCAATTTATTGGGTCCACATTGGTGCTCTTCCTCATCCGAATTCTGCAAAAAAACATTTCCAGTAGTTAGTCCTGGACAATTTATTCCTGAAAGTGTATGTATATCCGAGGATGAACCACTCCCCGAATCTGGTCAAATTATAGCAGTTGATGAGGAATCTTTAGTCATTAGATCAGCTAAACCCTATTTGGCTACTCGAAAAGCGACTGTTCATGGTCATTATGGAGAAATTATTGACAAAGGAGATACATTGATAACATTGATATATGAAAGGTTAAAATCCAGTGATATAATTCAAGGTCTTCCTAAAGTTGAACAATTGTCAGAAGCCCGTTTAAATAATTCAATATCGATGAATCTGAAAGAAAGTTTTGAAAATTGGACCGGAGATATGACAAGATTTCTTGGAAGTCTCTGGGGGTTATTCATCAGTGCTAGGATAACTATGGAACAAAGTCAGATTCATTTGGTCAATCAGATTCAAAAAGTTTATCGATCCCAAGGGGTACGAATTTGTGATAAGCATATAGAGATTATTGTACGCCAAATGACATCGAAAGTATTAATTTCAGAAGATGGAACGGCTAATGTTTTTTCACCCGGGGAACTCATTGGATTATTACGAGCACAGAGAATGGATCGTGCTCTAGAAGAGGCAATCTACTATCAAACTATGTTATTGGGAATAACAAGGGCATCTCTGAATACTCAAAGTTTTATATCCGAAGCGAGTTTCCAGGAAACTGCTCGGGTCTTAGCTAAAGCTGCTCTACAAGGTCGTATCGATCGGTTGAAAGGCTTGAAGGAAAATGTTATTCTCGGGGGGATTATACCTGCCGGTACTGGACAGCATATTCGCCGTTCAGGGAAACGGAACGGAATGGATCCAAGAATAGGGAATAGGAACCTATTTAGCAACAAAGTGAAAGATATTTTATTTCATCATGACAAAGTTTCTTTTTTTTCCATTCAAGAAAATTATCACAATATATTGAAACAGCCATTAAAATAGTCTTGATAAATAGTCTTGCTAAAGAGATTTCTTGTTATGTTCATGAATATTCATTCTATAATATAATAGGAATAATATGAAATATTCTATGAGTTAGAACGTTTATACCACGTACTAGACGGACAGGCAATCTTTGAGATGTAATCGATTCCGTTGGAATAATTAGATATTACGGTCCATGTTATTTCGTTATTTTGGGGAGGAAAGCGAACGAGAATGAGCAAAAGATATTGGAACATTGATTTGGAAGAGATGATGGAAGCAAGAGTTCATTTAGGACATAAAACTAGGAAATGGAATCCTAAGATGGCACCTTACATTTTTACAGAGCGTAGAGATACTCATATTATCAATTTGGCTAAAACTGCTCGTTCTTTATCAGAAGCTTGTGATCTGGCATTTGATATAGCAGGTAGGGGAAAACAATTCCTGATAGTTGGTACGAAATATCAAGCAGCTGATTTAGTAGCATCAGCTGCTACAGAAGCTCGATGTCATTATGTAAATAGAAAATGGCTTGGTGGTATGTTAACTAATTGGTCTACTACAGAGACGAGACCTCAGAAGTTCAAGGATTTAAAAAAAGAACAAGATACGGGACGATTCAATCGACCTCCAAAGAAAGAAGCAGCAATGCTCAAGAGACAATTGGACCAATTGCAGAAATATCTAGGTGGGATTAGATACATGACGAGCTTACCCGATATTGCGATAATTACCAATCAACAAGAAGAATCCATTGCTCTTGGGGAATGTAGAACTTTGGGTATTCCGACAATTTGCTTAGTTGATACAGATTGTGATCCAGATCTCGTGGATATCCCAATTCCAGCCAATGATGATGGTATAGCTTCAATCCAATTGATCCTGAACAGATCAACGTCAGCAATTTGCGAAGGAAGGTCATTAAGGTCATTATAGCTATATGAAGGGCTAATAGATAGTGAATTAGTAATAATAATAAAATAGAAAAAAAAGGGGGGGGGGAGAGGAGCTGAGGATTTACTGAGTTGGCTGCTATTCCATCCAAGATATTGTAAGAGCGAATTTCATTTATTGGTTTGGTTGGCTGCTCTAAATTGAAAAATATTCTTAATGGAATAACCAGCAAAATTCTGATGAGAGTGAGATAATTGAGGAATCCCTCATTCGACAAAAATCATTTCTTTTCTTCTTTAAGTTAATCTTTACAAGGGGGTAATATGGATATGGATATCGTACAATCTCCTATTAGCACACTGAATCATATCTACGAGATATCCGGTGTGGAGGTGGGTCAACATTTTTATTGGCAAATAGGGGGGTTTCAAGTTCATGCACAGGTACTTATAACTTCTTGGGTTGTAATTGCTGTCTTATCAGGTTCAGCTACCATAGCTGTTCGAGATCCACAAACCATTCCTACCGGTGGTCAAAATTTTGTCGAATATATTCTCGAATTTCTTCGGGACTTGACCAGAACTCAGATTGGAGAGGAAGAATATGGTCCCTGGGTTTCCTTTATTGGAACTATGTTTCTATTTATCTTTGTTTCTAACTGGTCAGGTGCTCTTCTTCCTTGGGGAATTATAAAATTACCTCATGGGGAGTTAGCCGCACCTACAAATGATATTAATACTACGGTTGCTCTAGCTTCGCTTACGTCAGTAGCATATTTCTATGCAGGTCTTGCAAAGAAGGGGTTAGGTTATTTTGGTAAATATATTCAACCAACCCCAATACTTTTACCAATTAACATCTTAGAGGATTTTACAAAACCTTTATCACTTAGTTTTCGACTTTTTGGAAATATATTAGCCGACGAATTGGTAGTTGCCGTTCCTGTTTCTCTGGTACCTTTAGTAGTTCCTATACCTGTAATGTTCCTGGGATTATTTACGAGCGGTATTCAAGCTCTGATCTTTGCAACTCTAGCCGCAGCTTATATAGGTGAATCCATGGAGGGTCATCATTAAATCACTAAAAAACTGTCTGATCAGACAGAAGATTTTCTAAGTATCGTACCAATTCATGACTTGATATGTATTGTAAAAGCAAATCGGAATTCTTAGTAACAAGAGCTTGGTAAGAATAGTTAGCATCAGTTAACTATTAACTCCGTCCATTAGATCTCCAGATAGAGCGAATCAGATTGGCTCATTTGTATAGAGATATGAAAAAAAAAATAGGATTGAACAGGTTCACTAATCGGAGTTGGTTGAGTAAAGAATGTACCCCGGCGTAGAACGATGAAATTTTTGTTCCTAGTAAGGGGAGGATTTTTTCACATTTTTTCACATTTTTACTTTGTATATAGTTCGTTTCATATATTAATCCATTTATATTGATTATAAGCCTTATAGATTATATGGATTAATATATCATCTATAGATGTGATATATAATTACTTATAGGCTCTTACGCAGTCTATTCTCTCTCCGTGATAAGAATTAATATGTCCAAGAAAATGAACTCTGTATTTCAAATATTATGAAGAAGAAATATTTTCATGATTTAATATTTTCATAGGGAATAATAGGTTTCCCTATTCGTTTATATTATCACTTTGAGACCATCAAGAAATCTTTTGGGTTCTTAGTTGTTCGGAAGAAATCGTTCCATAATTTAATCATTGGTGAACACTCAACAGATGAAACTGTCGTATTATCAACTATTTCCCAACCTTAGTAAGAGGAGATTACCATGGATCCCTTAATTTCTGCTGCTTCCGTTATTGCTGCTGGATTATCTGTAGGGCTTGCTTCCATTGGACCCGGCGTTGGTCAGGGCACTGCTGCGGGCCAAGCTGTAGAAGGTATTGCGAGACAACCAGAAGCGGAAGGTAAAATACGAGGTACCTTACTGCTAAGTTTAGCTTTTATGGAAGCTTTAACTATTTATGGATTAGTTGTGGCCCTAGCACTTCTATTTGCAAATCCCTTTGTTTGATTCTGAAAACAAAGATCCCTACACTTCGTCATTACATTAGTATTTATCCAATAATTTCCTTGTTCAGTTGCTCTTTTAGGGGAGAGGCTGATCTGAATAATTAGCAAATGAATTATTGTCTTTCTTCCTATACCTATACTTCGGTCAGAAAGCATGACGCGTGAGGCAGGGAAGGGAGTGGATAGGACAAGCAATTTTTTTTATCCTTATATAAGACCTGGGACTCAGTATCCCAAATATTCTTATCCAGAACTAGATAGGATCAAATAAGAAAATAACAAAATTCTGTAGAACATATCCTTATCTATAAGGGGAGAGCGTATGAAAAATGTAATTGATCCTTTCATTTCCTTGAGTTATTGGCCTTCCGCTGGGGGTTTCGGGTCAAATACCAATATTTTAGAAACAAATATAATAAATCCAAGTGTAGTGCTTAGTGTACTGATCTATTTTGGAAAGGGAGTGTGTGCGAGTTGTATATTCGAATAATATGGCTGGGCCCAACCAGCTGCACTTTGGAGATATAAAAGTGCATGATCTCAACGAATTACTTCCGAACGGGGAATAGCGAAGAACTATAGCATTTCGTAATTGATTGGGAAATGAACTCTTAGTTCATACCAACCAATGAGGGAGGACCATTAGAATGGTTAAAGCTGAACTGCTTGAAGTCTAAGCACAACTAACTGGGTACTCTTTCCACCGCTGTGTCAAGATGAGATGGATTCAAAGGCATAGTTGGAGATTGATCCGATATATAACATTCATATTAATGGAATAATTTTATCTATTTACTGAAAAATAGTCCCAATCTCCCATCCAATTTTAGTTCTAATGCTGAACTGACGACCTACACAGAAGGGAATTTATTCGATAGAACAAAAAGGAGAAGGCACAAATTAATTGATTGAACGGAACGTGTTTATTCAAATTTCATGGGGAAGAAGAGGAGAGAAAAGGGAAAACGAGAAAAGAAAAAACAACAACTTTATTGATAATTGCAAATCCCTTTTGCTGGAAGAGCCCTTCGTAGATCTCGGTCTTTTATAGATTTATTCTAATCTTCCGTAAACGGAACGGAAAGGGCAGGCTTGGTGTTTATGAAGGAAGGGAACGTATATGTTCCTGGGGAATAAACAAAGAACTGAGCAGGAGAGCCGAATGAATTGAAAGATTCGTGTTCGGTTTGGGAAGAGATTATGAATTCGTTAAATTTGTGAATAGATAATCTACTTTCATTAAGTAATCTATTAGATAACCGTAAACAGAAAATATTGAATACTATTCAGAATTCGGAAGAACTATGTAAAGGAGCTATCGATCAGCTCGAGGAAGCTCGGGCTCGCTTAAGGGAAGTGGAAATGATAGCGGGTGAAATCCGGGTAAATGGAGACTCCCAGATAGAACGAGAGAAAGAGGATCTAATCAATGCTGCTTCTGATAATTTGGAACAATTAGAGGATCCCAAGAATGAGACGGTTTACTCCGAACAGCAAAGAGTAATTGACCAGATCCGACAACAAGTTTCTCGCCAAGCTTTACGAAGAGCTATAGGAACTTTGAATAGTCGTTTGAATACTGAGTTACATTTACGTACGATCGATCACAATATTGGCCTGCTTAGAGCCATGATGAACACAAATGATTAGTGGTTATAGGTCTTATTTCTCAACAGATAATTAATGAGTGCTAATGGGAAATATTCGACTCGACGAAATTAGTAGTATTATACGTAAACAGATCGAACAATATAATAACGAAGTAAGAGTTGGTAATCTTGGCACCGTACTTCAAGTAGGAGATGGCATTGCTCGTATTCATGGTCTTGATGAAGTAATGGCAGGGGAATTAGTGGAATTTGGAGATGGTACAATAGGCATTGCCCTAAATTTGGGATCAGATAATGTTGGAGTTGTATTAATGGGCGATGGCTTGATGATACAAGAAGGCAGTTCCGTGAAAGCAACGGGAAAAATTGCTCAGGTACCAGTAAGTGATGCCTATTTGGGTCGTGTTGTAAATGCTCTAGCCCAACCCATTGATGGCAAGGGTCAAATTTCAGCTTCCGAATTTCGACTGATTGAATCTCCGGCTCCAGGTATTATATCAAGACGTTCTGTATATGAACCCCTTCAAACGGGGCTTATTGCTATTGATTCTATGATTCCTATAGGACGTGGTCAGCGAGAATTAATTATTGGGGACAGACAGACCGGTAAGACAGCAGTAGCTACAGATACTATTCTTAATCAAAAGGGTCAAAATGTAATCTGTGTCTATGTAGCAATTGGTCAAAAAGCTTCTTCCGTGGCTCAGGTAGTTAATACATTCCGAGACCGTGGCGCAATGGAATATACCATTGTGGTAGCGGAAACTGCGGATTCTTCCGCTACATTACAATATCTTGCTCCTTATACAGGGGCAGCTTTGGCTGAATACTTCATGTATAAGAAACAACATACTTCAATCATTTATGATGATCTCTCCAAACAGGCACAAGCTTATCGACAAATGTCTCTTCTATTAAGAAGACCACCCGGCCGAGAAGCTTATCCGGGAGATGTTTTCTATTTGCATTCCCGTCTCTTGGAAAGAGCAGCTAAATTAAGTTCCCAGTTAGGTGAGGGAAGTGTTACAGCTCTTCCAATAGTTGAGACTCAAGCTGGAGATGTTTCAGCTTATATTCCCACTAATGTAATTTCCATTACCGATGGACAAATATTTTTATCGGCCGATCTATTCAATGCCGGGATCCGACCTGCTATTAATGTGGGTATTTCCGTATCTAGAGTAGGATCCGCGGCTCAGATAAAAGCTATGAAAAAGGTAGCTGGAAAATTGAAATTAGAGTTAGCTCAATTTGCAGAGTTGGAAGCCTTTGCACAATTTGCTTCCGATCTTGATAAAGCTACTCAAGATCAGTTGGCAAGGGGTCAACGATTACGTGAGTTGCTCAAACAATCTCAGTCGGCTCCTTTGAAAGTAGAAGAACAAATAGCTACTATTTATACCGGAACGAATGGATACCTAGATATATTAGAGATAGTACAGGTTAGAAAATTTCTCGTTCAGTTACGCGAGTATTTGATAAAGAATAAACCTCAGTTCGGAGAAATTATACGCTCTACTGGTACATTTACGGAAGAAGCACAAGCCCTTCTGGAAGAGGCTCTTAAGGAACATACTGAACTTTTTGTACTTCAAGAACAAAAGTGAATATTTTCTAATTTGGTGGGACCATTCAGAACAGGAAAAAAAGCTGAATAATTTGTTACAATACATTGCACAACAAATTAGAACAATTGAAGAGTATTACGTCCAATAGGATTTGAACCTATACCGAAGGTTTAGAAGACCTCTGTCCTATCCATTAGACGATGGACGCTCTTTCTCTCTTCCATTTTTTTTTTTCTTTTCACTCTCTTTGGCATACATTATCCCGCCCGATCCACCTTTTTATTCACAATGAGGTTAGGAAAAGAAAAGAATGGAATCTATTTCCCATTGAAACGGAAAATGAATTTTGAATGCATCGTGAAATTATGTTCTATACTTAATCACTTTCTATCTACCTATTCTATCTCTATCTCTATATAGAGAGAATAGGTAGATATCTGTTAGCGGGTAGCGGGAATCGAACCCGCATCGTTAGCTTGGAAGGCTAGGGGTTATAGTCGACATTGATTATTCAATGCCTCTAATTCAGAACCGAACATGATAATTTCATGTCATTCGGCTCCTTTATGGGGGATAGAGAGCGGTATGAGGGAAGAAGCGGAGTATTTATATCAAATCTTTGTTAAAGGAGATTTCAATTCTTTCTCCTCTTTTATTTTCTTTTTTTTTTTTCTTTTCTAAAAAAACCCTAATTTCTTATCGTACCCATAGCATCTACGTCAGTTTCTTCTCTTTTCTCCCCTTCTCTCTTTTTTTTTTTAGTGAAGGGCCCCGAATCGTAGAATACTTGCTCACTTTCTAGATGATCCCTATAGAAAGATAAATTTGAAAAGTTTCAAATAATCACAAATCTTTCTAGTTACTTCGTTCCCTATTTCTACTGATTTCGATCCCCAGGAGAACAAATTCCACCGAGCTCGAACGAAATGCCGATAACCCAAGTAAACCAAAGTCATCGTTCTATAGCTATTGGGCTTCAACCTGGGGTCTTTCCATCCATAAGTTGAAGGTTTAGTCACGATGAAAAAATCTCTTTGGATCTCCATAGATCTGTTATTTCTCTAATTGGAAAGATTTCTCTAACCTTTAAAACATTCTGTGTCGCTATCTTGGAATCAAAAATGTGTTTGTCTTTTCTCATTTCAGATCCAGATTACGAGAAGGTATGCTATTCCTGAACCATGGTATTCATAGGGAAGGTTTTGAACCTATCTGGAAATAGAGCTTTAGATGGATCAAAGATCCATGTAAAAGATCCTTCAACTATTTGTAAAAGATCCTTCAACTATTTTAGTTGATAATGTAACGAATCACACTTTTACCACTAAACTATACCCGCCACGATCCGATTGTAACATGTGGATCGATCTTTTGTCCAACCAATAGGAAGATGGGGAGTTCTCCTCAGTCTCTATTGAAAGTTTCTATCAATCATTCATTACCTCGTTTTCATCATTACATGAATCTCCATCCCCGGAGATGAAATACTTTGGTAAATAGTATGTCATTCCCGGAGATGGCTCATTGTAATTATAGATTACCTTTGCGAACTGCTGATAAAACAATTACTAATGGGCCCGATACAACCATCAGAGTCAGAACAGTGAGCTGTGCAATAACCTCTAGATCCATTTCGTTTTCTTTCACCCCTATGATCCCATCGACTTGATGGATGTATGAATAAAATGTTTTCAAGATTCATCACTTTTCTTCCATTTTCTATGTTTTTTTTGTTGTTTATTTTATCGGTCAGGAACCTATAGCCCTCAGTCACTATAAACAATATCATAGCACATAAAATAGATATAAAGCCAAATGCAAATAGAAAACATGGAAAGTACAGCGGTGCTCTGTCGAAAACAAGCCAATCGATATGAAAAGGATTTCTTTTTCATTGAAAAAGAAGTTATGATAATTCTAGGCTTTCTAGTTCAGGAAAAAGAATTATTTTGAACGGAATGAACAATACGATTCGCCAGATTGATTTTTCTCTAAATAATTGACCTATTCATTACATTGTCGATACAATCCATACATGCTATGGTATACACCTTCATTCCATCATTCATTTTGTTACACATGAACTCTTCCATCTTGGAGAGATGGCTGAGCGGACCAAAGCGGCGGATTGCTAATCCGTAGTACGGATTATCCGTACCGAGGGTTCGAATCCCTCTCTCTCCGTTCGGTCACTATTGATCCTGAAAACGAATAACTCCGAATCTTTCTACGAAACGTAAAAGACTAATTAACCTATTTTTTCACTATTCTTTACGTCCGGGATTACGTCCTGGATCGTTCGATAGAAATCCAAAGATAAAAAGAGAAATGAAAAATATCACTACTGCGTAAACGAACAGCTTAAGAGTAAGCATTACGTAATCTCTAGGATCCTGATTATAAGTACAACAGAAATATGAAGAAATGGACTTCTGGTACGTGTTTATCGGAAAGTATATTCTGGTCCATAACTTGGAAGGAAAGGAGATATCGTTCTCGTTCATGGACGAACGGAAGAATTAATAGGAAGATCTAGTTTCATCTTTTTTTGCAGGTTCCTCAAATCAAGTCTTTATGCGTTTGATCAGTATAAATGGGACCAATCCCCACATTGTGTATTGGTACATACAAACGATAAAATATCTTTGCTTCTCCCTGCTATTATGTATGAACAGAATTGTTTCGAACCTGTTCTATAGCAATGTCCAAGTTAATAGATGTTCACCTTCGAGATGATTCGGGTTTAACTCGATAGCAGGATCTCTTCCAATCCAATGTGAGAAAGTTACATAGTGTCTACTTTTTCCGATAAAGGGGTGTTTGCATGGGTTTGCCTTGGTATCGCGTTCATACCGTCGTATTGAATGATCCTGGCCGGTTAATTTCTGTACATATAATGCATACAGCTCTAGTTTCTGGTTGGGCCGGTTCAATGGCTCTGTACGAATTAGCAGTTTTTGATCCATCCGATCCTGTTCTTGATCCAATGTGGAGACAAGGTATGTTCGTTATACCTTTTATGACTCGTTTGGGAATAAAGGATTCATGGAGTGGATGGAGCATCACTGGAGAAACTGTAATTAATCCTGGTATTTGGAGTTATGAAGGTGTGGCCGGGGCACATATCGTCTTTTCTGGCCTGTGCTTTTTGGCAGCTATCTGGCATTGGGTATATTGGGATCTGGACCTATTCTGTGATGACCGTACGGGAAAACTTTGTTTGGATTTGCCAAAAGTATTTGGAATTCATTTATTCCTCTCAGGAGTAGCTTGTTTCGGATTTGGAGCATTTCATGTAACAGGTTTGTATGGTCCTGGGATATGGGTGTCTGATCCTTATGGACTAACTGGAAAAATACAACCAGTGGATCCAGCATGGGGAGCTGAAGGTTTTGATCCTTTTGTTCCGGGAGGAATAGCTTCTCATCATATTGCAGCGGGTATATTGGGTATATTAGCAGGTCTATTTCATCTCAGTGTTCGTCCTCCCCAACGTTTATACATAGGATTACGCATGGGGAATATTGAAACGGTCCTATCCAGCAGTATTGCTGCTGTGTTTTTTGCAGCTTTCGTTGTTGCCGGAACCATGTGGTATGGCTCTGCAACTACTCCGGTTGAATTATTTGGTCCCACTCGTTACCAGTGGGATCAGGGATACTTTCAGCAAGAAATAGATCGACGGGTTCGTGCCGGTCTGGCCGAAAATTTGAGCCTATCGGAAGCCTGGTCAAAAATTCCCGAGAAACTCGCTTTTTATGATTACATTGGTAATAATCCAGCTAAAGGGGGGTTATTCAGAGCAGGTGCGATGGACAATGGAGATGGAATAGCTGTTGGTTGGTTAGGACACCCTATCTTCAAAGATAAGGAGGGAAATGAGCTTTTTGTACGTCGTATGCCTACCTTTTTCGAAACATTTCCAGTAGTTCTGGTAGACAAAGAAGGAATTGTGAAAGCCGATGTTCCTTTTAGGAGGGCAGAATCAAAGTATAGTGTTGAACAAGTAGGTGTAACTGTTGAGTTCTATGGTGGTGGACTTGACAGGGTTAGTTTTGGTGATCCTGCTATAGTCAAAAAATATGCTAGACGTGCTCAATTAGGTGAAATTTTTGAATTAGATCGTGCTACTCTAAAATCCGATGGTGTTTTTCGTAGTAGTCCAAGGGGTTGGTTTACTTTCGGACATGCTACATTTGCTCTCCTTTTCTTTTCTGGACACATTTGGCATGGCGCTAGAACCCTATTCAGAGATGTTTTTGCTGGTATTGATCCGGATTTGGATGCTCGAGTAGAATTTGGAGCATTCCAAAAACTGGGAGATCCAACTACTAAGAGACAAGTGGTATGATATTGCTCTTATTTCTTCTCTAATCAACTTATTTCTTCTCTAATCAATATTAGTACGAAAGCTATCTCCATAATTGTAAATTACGATCGAATCTATGGAAGCATTGGTTTATACATTCCTGTTGGTATCGACCCTAGGGATAATCTTTTTCGCTATTTTCTTCCGAGAACCACCCAAAATTCCAGGTAAAGGGGGAAAATAATTTTGCTTCTCCAAATCCTCATTCTTTCTCTCCCATCAAAGAGAGAATGACCTTCCCTATAGGGGAAGGTCATTCTCTCTATTAGTCCTCGTGATCCTCAAAAGGATCCCTAAGTTGTTCAGAGGGTTGCCCAAAGGCGGTGTATAGGGCATAACCAGTAAAGCTCACAAGTAAACAAGATATGGAGATGGCGACTAAGGTTGCAGTTTCCATTATTAGGTGATCCAATATCATGGTATGTTTACGATATAATAACAAAGTTAATAGATCTCAACCAATACAATAGTTTCTATGGCTACACAGACCATTGAGAATACCAAAACCAAGCCAAGACCAACCACTGTAGGAATGTCCTTAAAACCGCTTAATTCGGAATATGGTAAAGTAGCTCCTGGATGGGGAACTACTCCTCTTATGGGTTTTGCAATGGCTCTATTTGCAGTATTCCTATCTATTATCTTGGAGATTTATAATTCTTCCGTTTTATTGGATGGGATTCCGGTTAGTTGGGGCTAGAGGAACTCCAAAATCCGCCCAGCGAGCTCTTGAAGGAAAAAAAGAACTGAGGGATCCAAACTCAGACCAAATAGGGGCTTTGAGTTTTTAGCTTATCTTGTTCCAATAGTTTGATCGTGTAATTACTTTTCTCTAAGGATTTTTGGAATATGGGTGTGCGACTTGTTGAAATTGATCCATATTTATAGTACAGAAGACCGATCTGTTATCTTCATCAAGATGGTCCTACCTCGTTGGATATTTAATTGATTATTGAATCTCTAGAGCACGAGGTCTATCATAGATATGTTCCAGGAAGATTTGAACTATGGTTTGTACCTATCATTTCCTCGTAACCAGGCTTCCAATAAAGAAATTGAAAGAGGTATTTCCTATAAGAAATTGAAGGATCTATTCCCTTTCATAATTATGCTGATTATGATCAAAGAATAATATAGTATTTTATTTCTCTTAGTTAGCATATTTCATCGAGTGAGCGAAGATTAAAAGGTTATTACCCAAAGAACCTTTTGGGGATTTGATAAAATCATCGGGGTATAATTGAAATCTGAGGTTTGGATTGATTCATCTATTGAGATCTCGACAAGATAATTCCTATAAATCGTCTATATTAGTTCTTTTTTAGGGAACTGATATCACACAAATAGGGTAAAAGATCGTTCAAAGGGCCTATAGTGATTTATCATAGGGATGAGCCGACTTGAAATTTTGGCACTATTTGAAATTTTGGCACTATAGAGTCTTCTAATAGAAATGCTGGATTGTTTCGAATCATCTTCATTTCCCCAGCCGGTCAGGCAACGAACCATCAAGTATCTCGATATTTTCTCCAATTTATATATTCGCGTCCAAAAGCATTTGCGTGTTCTTGTTTAAGCCGTATGAAGGGAAATTATCATGTACGGTTTTCAGAGGGGGAATTTCAGTTTACCTATCTCAATAAAGTATACGATCGGCTCGAAGAGCGTCTCGAGATTCAGGCGATTGCGGATGATATAACCAGTAAATATGTTCCTCCTCATGTCAATATATTTTATTGTCTAGGGGGGATCACACTTACCTGTTTTTTAGTACAAGTAGCTACTGGTTCTGCTATGACTTTTTACTATCGTCCGACCGTTACAGAAGCTTTTGCATCTGTTCAATACCTAATGACTGAAGTTAACTTTGGTTGGCTAATCCGATCAATCCATCGATGGTCGGCAAGTATGATGGTTCTAATGATGATTCTGCACGTATTCCGTGTTTATCTAACAGGTGGATTCAAAAAACCCCGTGAATTAACTTGGGTCACGGGTGTAATTTTAGGTGTGCTGACCGTATCTTTCGGTGTAACTGGTTATTCTTTGCCCTGGGATCAAATTGGTTATTGGGCAGTTAAAATTGTGACCGGTGTGCCCGAGGCTATTCCTGTAATAGGATCTCCTTTGGTAGAGTTATTACGCGGAAGTGTTAGCGTGGGTCAATCTACCTTGACTCGTTTTTATAGTTTACACACTTTCATATTACCCCTTCTTACTGCTGTCTTTATGCCAATGCACTTTCTAATGATCCGTAAGCAGGGTATTTCAGGTCCTTTATAGAGAGGAAAGATAGATTGTAAATAACTATTCATAACTTATTGTTCCGAGTAACGACGAGAATATCTCATCGCCAGGAATATTTCTTATTCAAAAATGGGAATATCCATAGAAAATAGAAAATAGGGTCCTCGGATTTCTCCTTTCGATTTTGGAGTATTATTTATCCAATACAAACAAATAATTGGAGTAAATTCTCAGACGGAGAAGATGGATTATGGGAGTGTGTGACTTGAACTATTGATTAGGCCATGCAGATACTTTCTCCGATCTACCACATCAATATTTCTGGTAAAATGTGTCTCTGTCCCAATTTCCTTATCAGAAATAGGAAGTTTAGCACCTGGGTGGAAAGGCATCGGTCAATTTGTTCCGTTCCAAGAGAATTCTTTCTATGATCGAATCCGGATCAGGAAGGGCTCCGTGAGATCCGGTCAATGGGGTAATATTTTCATATAATAAATAATTGGACCATATGACTTTACTTATCCTTTTCATAGTATGAAAATGCATCCATTTCCCTTGCATCCATTTCGATGGGAAAACTATCGGAGTGAAAGAAGGGATCTAAGGAAGGAGAGAGGTCGGATCAATAACAAGTCAATACCTTGTATGCTAAAAAACTTTTGAGGTCTATTCGTGGTGATAAACACAAATTACAAGGACTAAGATGGTCCAAAAAGCATATCGATCATGATCGAATTTGTGAGCTTACTTGGGTAATGAGCATTTAACTGGAATAATAAAATTACCAATGATGGATGATCATAGACATTATTAGTTCCTATTCTTTCAATCCGTCTTCCATCACGGGAAAAAAAAAGGTGATACTCCCTCCAGTTATTGTTCGAGCCGGATGATAAAAATCGGCATGTCCGGTTCTTTCGGGGGATAGATCCATAGGGATCTACTTATCCCAATAACAAAGAAACCTGACTTGAATGATCCTGTATTAAGGGCTAAATTAGCTAAAGGTATGGGACATAATTATTATGGAGAGCCCGCTTGGCCCAATGATCTTTTATATATTTTTCCAGTAGTAATTTTAGGTACTATTGCATGTACAATCGGTTTAGCGGTTCTAGAACCATCAATGATTGGTGAACCAGCAAATCCATTTGCAACTCCTTTGGAGATATTGCCGGAATGGTATTTTTTCCCTGTATTCCAAATACTTCGTACAGTACCTAACAAATTATTAGGTGTCCTTCTAATGGGCTCAGTACCCGCGGGATCATTGACGGTACCTTTTCTAGAGAATGTGAATCAATTTCAGAATCCATTTCGTCGTCCAGTAGCTACAACAGTATCCTTGATTGGTACTGCAGTAGCCCTTTGGTTAGGTATTGGGGCAGCGTTGCCTATTGATGAATCTTTAACTTTAGGTCTTTTCCAATTTGATCCAACTGTCGAATGCAAAAATATGTCAATTTTTTATTCATATATCTAGGGAGTAGTTGCTTTAAGACAAATTATATCTCCCTAGATATACCCACTTGCCAGAGATTTATTTCAAATATTCCCTGAAATAGAGAGAGATATGTCAAAGATTTGAAATGAAATGATTCTCATGACTCTTCAGAAGAACTTGGGGAAAGGAAATTAATGAAGAGATGGAATGGAACCAACCATTTAATGAACCCGAAACTAATTCCTGGGTGGATCAATTGCAAAACGTTTTCGTAGAACTTCCAATACCTGTTCGACAGATTCCTTCCCGAGGTTTTCAATTCTCATCAGATCTTCTCGACTGTAATTTAAGAGGTCCAATAATGTATGTATATTGGCTCTTCTGAGGCAGTTATAGATTCTGGGGGGTAACTCTAATTGGTCAATGAAAATATATTGAAATGCAATTTTTTCTATCGTTTCCCTCGTATCAGTCAATACGTGCGAAAGGGGGAAGGGAGGCATATTAGATCCTTTTCTATTGTTCATTCCATCGATGTTCTGTTCCTCTCCATGCAGGAAGGGAATAAATAAGTCGATCAAATTTCGAGAAGCTTCATAAAGTGCCTCTCTAGGAGTTAACCCCCCATTCGTCCATATTTCCAGGAAAAGAACTTCTCGTATTTCATTTCCGCTCCCATAGGAATGAATACTATAATTCGCATCGCGAACAGGCATAAAAACAGCATCTATAGGAAAAATTCCGTCCTTATAATTATTTGGACTATGCATAATATATCCGCGATTTTTTTCAATTCGTAATCTTATATCAGAAGTAATGGATTTAGTAAGTCTAGCTATATGTTGTGTAGTATCAATTATTTTCACAGAAGGTGGTAATATTATATCTTGAGCAGTTACATTTCTGGGTCCAACGATATAGATAGAAGCTTCTCGGATTCCGTACGAATCACTTCTAAGTACAATTTCTTTTAGATTCACCAAAATATCATGTACTGATTCTTCAATACCTATTATCGCGGAATATTCATGTTTTATATTATCAAATTGAACATGTGTGATACATGTTCCTTCTACTTCTCCAAGTAAAACTCTTCGCATTGCGATGCCTATTGTATCGGCTCGACCTTTGCGGAGCGGGGATAGAGCAAAACGGCCATAATGAAGACGCTTACTGTATGCTCTGGATTCGATGCACTTCCATCGTAGTGTCTGAATAGAGACTGATATTTCATCTCGAATCATACCAAGATTATTTGATTAGATAATTAAATCATTTCTTTCTCTTGAAATTCATTCAATTCTTACACACGTCTCTTTTTGGGAGGTCTACATCCATTATGTGGCATAGGGGTTACGTCACGTACAAAACTTAATAGTATGCCACTTCTACGAATGGTTCGTAATGCTGTATCTCTCCCCCGACCAGGGCCACTTATCATAACTTCTACTCGTTCCATACCCCGATCCATTAATGTACGAATAACATTTTCTGCTGCAGTCTGGGCAGCAAATGGTGTACCTCTCCTTGTGCCTTTGAATCCACAGGCACCGGCAGAAGACCAAGATAAAACTTGTCCCCGTACATCTGTAACAGTCACAATGGTATTGTTAAAACTTGCTTGAACGTGAATCACTCCTTTTAGTACTCGATTTTCATTCTTACGTGAACCAATTCTTCTTGTAGTTTTTGACATATTAATCATTATGAGTTCAGTTCAAAAAATGCATATCGAAATCTATTTTACCGCTAGATCCGTTCATTGATATAGAAGAGAATTACCCCTGTTTTTGCTTATGTCTCGGATTGGAACAAATTATCATAACTCGTTTCCGTCTACGAATTGGTCGACATTTTCCACAAATTCTACGAATAGAAGCACGAATTTTCATATTTGTGATCCTCCAATTTGCTCATATTACATTTTGTTCCCTGAGAAAGAGAGTCCATTGAATCTATGATTCTCGATCTCTATCAGATGTTAAAAAGGCGATTCAATCGTTTTAAGATTTGCTGCTAAGTCTATATATTATACGTCCTTTGGTTAAATCATAAGCACTTAATTCAACCTTGACCCTATCTCCTGGTAGTATTCGTACGGAATTACGTCGAATCCTACCTGAAATATGAGTCAGAATCTGACATCCATTATCTGTCAGAACTCGAAACATACCGTTGGGGAGTGATTCAGTAACCAAACCTTCCGCATGGATCAAATTCTGTTTGTTCATCGAATCTCCTCCTCTTTTGATAAAAAAAATTGACTAACGTGCTTGAATGAAATGGTGTCTCGAACCAAACTTGCTCCGATTTGAATACCATGGAGATATCTTACAGAATCAATATTTTTGGACAAAATTGAGATCACTTACCATACATAACATAATATTTCTCCTCCAATTTTTTTCTGTCGAGCTTCTCGATCCGTCAAAATTCCTTGGGAAGTAGAAAGAATTACGATCCCCATTCCACCTAGAACTTTTGGAATTTCTCGATAATTGGAATAAATTCTCAAACCAGGTTTGCTGATACGTTTTGACGTGGTTATATATGTCCTTTTCTTCCTTCTCCGATATTTTGAAGTCGATATAAAAAAAGATTTTTGGCCTTCCTGATGTTCCCTAACATCTTCTATAAAACCTTCTCGTAAAAGGATCCTTCCAATGTTCCTGGTAATATTAGTAGCTGTTACTCGAACTGTTCCTTTTTCTGCCATGTCGGCGTTTCTTATAGAAGTAATTAGATTGGCAATAGTATCGTTACCCATGACGAACGAATTCTTAGGAATTCCTGGTCTCGATATAAAAGGCATGTTCGATCTTCTTCGAGGAATATGCCTGAGGTGCAATGAATTGATCCATGTACCATTTGATGAACTATCGATTTTGACAAAATCTATCAGTACTTATAAGACTTCGGGAGCCAATGAAACTATTTTCGTGAAATTCAATTGTCTCAATTCCTGAGCAACCGGACCAAAAACTCGAGTTCCTTTTGGATTTCCTTCCTGATCAATGACAACTGCTGCATTGTCATCAGATCGTATCATCATTCCATTGTCACGTTCAAGTTCTTTACAGGTGCGTATAACTACGGCTCTAACCACTTCCGATTTTTCCAGGGGCATGTTAGGTACTGCTTCTTTAATTATAGCAATGATAACATCACCTATATGAGCGTATTTACGATTACTTGCTCCTAGAACTCGAATACACATTATTTTTCGGGCTCCACTGTTATCCGCTATATTCAAATAAGTTTGAGACTGAATCATTTTTCCTCCAAAATATTTGTTACCTCGGCAGATAACATGAAAAGAAAGAAGATAACATGAAAAGAAATAAAAGGAAGAGTTCTTACGAACTAGTAGTCTTCTTCCACCAGAAATAGCTCTTTGATTCTGTATGGGTTAAGTAGTAACAAATTGAGTACGTATAGGCATTTTGTATGCAGCTATTCTAGCAGCTGCTCTAGCGACGGTTTCGGATATTCCGCCCATTTCATAAAGTATTCGACCTGGTCTGATGACAGATACCCAATATTCGGGAGATCCTTTCCCGGAACCCATACGTGTTTCTGCAGGTCTCATTGTAATAGGTTTGTCGGGAAATATACGTACCCATATTTTTCCGCCACGACGGGCATAACGAGTAATCGTTCTTCGTCCAGCTTCTATCTGCCCAGATGTGATCCAAGCAGGTTCAAGTGCTTGAAGAGCAAATCTACCAAAACAAATGCGATTGCCGCGATAAGATACTCCTTTCATTCTTCCCCTATGTTGTTTACGAAATTTTGTTCTTTTTGGGTTATAGTCGATGGTTTATAGTATTTTGATCCCATCTCTAATCCAGAACCGGACATGAAAGTTTCTTCTCATCCGGCTCCTCGTGAATAATCTATGTAAAATTGGACTGTAGTTATTATTTATATGAAATGAGTCTATATCTACGCATTACGCATATCGTATATAGAATATAATTGACAGGACGAATAACTCTTTTCTTTCCATCCAATGATCTTAATAAATAATGTCACAGGCGAATATGAACTCTTCCGGTATTTGCTCCATGGGGTCGACTTACTTATAGACTCTCCAATGAGATTAATAATTCGTTTTCGGTTTCTTTCGCCATCCTATCCAATGAATGATTAAGATTCCTATATGATCTTATGCAGTCATAGGTTCCATCGTTCCATAGCTTCTATCTAAATGCCCAGGTCTTCCCTCCGCAATGGAGCTTTATTTTCATCTGTTACGGAATCAATTTCCTTAGTTTCCATCGACCCGAAGCTCTTTCTCCTTCATAAACTGAATCCCTTCAATCTTGCTTGAATGAATCAGGATGATTCTTATGCTTTATCACACTGCTTTTCGGAGGGTAATTAATGAACCATACAATATTGGGAGAAGATTTCATTTCTCCTTCGTTTTTTTTTCTTTTTCCGCATTACCAAACACCTTTCTCGCTTCACGAGAGATCAAAATATCATTTTTTCTCTCGTGGAATAAAGTATTTCTGAGGTAATAGTATCTACCCATAGTTATTGGATCTTGGCAATATGAAGCAATGAGTTAGTCTCTAGTTTATTTATACCAGAGACCAATCCGTTCTTATTTCGAGTTCTCCATAACTTCGGAAAAGAATGAAAAGCTCGATTCCAACGAGTCGCACACTAAGCATAGCACGGTTCCGAAATGGTAAATCTAATTTCTATTTGATCTGATACAATTGATGATCCATGATCGGGCAGATTGGGAAAAAGACCAATTATTCCTAATCCTCCAAGATCCAAATTTTTATCCCTAAAACTCCATAGATGGTTTGAACCGGATAATAACAATAATCAATCCTAGCCCGAATTGTCTGTAGGGGAACCCTACCTCCCCTGTCCCACTCGACCCGGGCAATTTCCTTTCCGTCGAGACGTCCTGCAATTTGGATCTGAATACCTTCTACATCTTCCCGTTCAGCCAGTTCAATAGCTTTCTTCATTGTTTTTCTGAATGGAACTCTATTCTCTAGTTGTAGGGCAATATACTCCGCAAGAATATTAGGTTTTCTATATGGTTTCGCAACTTTTTCTATAGCAATGTGAAGTTTTCGGTCCACAGAATTGAGCATATTTAGTACATCGTTTCTTAATTTTTCAATTCCTTGACCCCTACCTTCTATTAACAACAAGTTGGGAAATCCCATATAGATTTTGATCTGAATCAAATCGATCTTTCTGCGAATCTCTACACGTGCAATTCCTCCATAATTCGAGGAGCTCTTTATATGTGTTCGTACATAGTTTTCAATACAAGTACGTATTTTTTGATCTTCTCGGAGATCTTTGGAATAATTCCTTTGTTGTGCGAACCAATGGGAACGATCATTTTGGGTTACACCAAGTCTAAAACCAAGTGGATTTATTTTTTGTGCCATACATATCCTCTTTTTCGGGATTCTATTGACATAATCGGATCATTCGATCTGGAGATTTCCTCCGATACAATAGTTATATGACAAGTGGGTTTCTTTATTGGATAACCACGTCCCTGAGCTCTAGGTTGAACCCTTTTCAAAACAGCACCTTCATTCACTTCGACTCTACCGACGAGTAAATTGGCTTTGTTTGAACCCATATTGTGATTTGCATTCGCCGCCGCAGAATGAATTAATTGTGATATGGGATAACAGGCCCCATAAGGCATCAGTTCCAGTATCATAAGTGCTTGTCCATATGAACGACCACGAATTTGATTAATTACTCTACGTGCTTTATGAGCAGACATACGTATATTTCTCGCCAAAGCTCGTATCTCTGGACCTGGACTATTATTTCCCATTAACTCCATCCTCCCCAATGAATGAAAAATATCTCTCAATTAACGACGAGATTTCTTATCGTTTCTCGCATGTCCCTGAAAAAGTAGAGTAGGTGCAAATTCCCCCAATTTGTGGTCTACCATACGATCTGTTACATAAATGGGTAAATGTTCTCTCCCATTATGAACAGCAATTGTATGACCGATCATTGCGGGTACAATGACAGAGGCCCGGGACCAAGTCACTATTATCTTCTTTTCTTCCTTTATGTTTAGATTTTGAATTTTCCTCAATGAATGATTAGCCACAAAAGGATTTTTTTTCAGTGAACGTGCCATGATCAATTACCTTTCTTTCCTTTTTTTTTATGGATATCCAACCATTCTTACTCACGTCGACGAAGGATTGAAGCATCACTGTATCTATTCCTCTTCCGACTTTTCTTTCCAAGCGCACTATAGCCCCAGGGGGTTACGGGTTTTTTCCTGCCAATGGGGGTTCTTCCTTCCCCACCTCCATGAGGATGATCTACAGGGTTCATAGCTACTCCTCTTACCTCAGAACGCTTACCTAACCAACGTTTAGCTCCAGCTTTACCGAAACTTCTATTGTTTGCAGTGATATTACCCACTTGTCCAATTGTTGCTGAGCAGTTCTCAGATATTAAACGAACTTCTCCAGATGGTAATCTTAATGTGGCCGATCGATCTTCTTTTGCGATCAGTTCTGCTACAGCACCTGCCGCTCTAGCTAATTGTCCACCCTTTCCAAGTGTTATTTCTATGTTATGTATAGCCGTGCCTAAGGGCATATTGGTTGAAGTAGATTCTTATTCCGATGAATGAATAAAAATCCCTTCCCAAACTGTACAAGCCTCTCTCAGGGCATACAGCTTTCTGGATGTATATGAGATGATATTCATTCACATATGTATTAAATAGAATCGAGATGAGAAAGGGGCATCTATTTCTTTTATTCTCTATGTCCCGATTCTCTACATCCTAGGTCTCTCTATTCCATCATCTGGCTTGTATTCTTTATGTAGCATTCAGAATGAATGACTTTATCAAATTACGCTAATACTTTCATATGTTATGGATAACGTAGGAGGCATATTCAACATCTTTTTATCTTCTCTCTCTTTCTACTTTTTTTCCTCTCCCCATCTTTTCCTTTTGGGAATTATTACCACTGTCCAGCTCCGAATCTGCCTCTGACCATCAGATCAAATGTGAGTAACTTTTCTTTTTCGAGGGTGCCTCTATCCCATTTTGTTCATGCTTCGGACAAACAATCTGGTCCTCTCCATATTATCATATCTTCGGAACCAATGATCTGATATGAACAATTTTTGGATCCAATCACCTGCTTTCATTTATCCTCAGTTTCCCTTTGGGGTTCGTCCCGTAAAAGTGTCCTAGTTGGATCAGTGATAGATTTATAGGTTTTGCTGTAAACCCAATCGGTTGCTTCCGATCACGTGAATTAATAATTCAAACCGCACTCAGAGGTAGGGCATTTCCTATTGATATAGGAGCTTTTGGACCAGAAAGAATAGTATCTCCAATCATGACCCCTCTGGGATGCAGAATATACATCTTATCGCCATTCTTGTAGTGCACCTTGCAAATGTATGCACTTCGATTAGGATCGTATTCTATGGTCACAATTTCTCCCGATATGTTTTCCTTATTACGTCGAAAATCAATTTGACGATACAGACGCTTGTGACCCCCTCCCCTGTGTCTTGCGGTAATAATTCCTCTTCCATTACGACCTTTCCCACAATGATGTTGTCCAGAGGTCAATTTCTTCTGCGGGTCAAACTGCACTCTTCCATCGAAACCTGATACAGATCTATTGCGTGTGTCCGGAGTTAACATTCTATATGAACGGATGGCCATTTAGTTTCAATTTTTAAATCTTATTGTTCTGAAAATAGTGGAATAGAATCACCGGTTCTAAGTGTAATAATCATACGTTTACAACGTATTGGATGTCCTATCATTGACCCTCTCTTTCCTCCTTTTTCAGGGAGGCGATAACTGTTCATAGCTATCACTTTCACATTGAAGAAATGCTCAATCCAAATTTTAATCTTTGTTTTGTTCGATTGCGAATCGACGTTAAAAGTATATTGATTCCTTTCTAATAGACGAATACTTTTCTCCGTAAGTACTGGATATTTCACTTCATCCATAAATTTTTATCCCTCCTCTCGTTTTTCTATTTTTTATTCCTTTTACCCTTTTTTCCCGTAATGCCTGTAGTTATTATTATATCGGATCATAAACCAATTTAATTATACAGATATATCATAGGTTAGGGTGGAAGTTATGCACGAACGTAATGCTCACAACTTTCCTCTGGATCTAGCTGCTGTTGAATCTATTTCAATAGGCGGATAATACTCTGATGGATTGTTATCGTGTATTGCTTAACTGAACAGTACCAAGCCTTTCAATAAAATGAAAGGTTTGGTATTCTTCAAATGTTTGTTGTTATCCTTTGCATCCAGCAGGAATTGAACCCGCGAGTTCGCCAATTATGAGTTGGGCGCTTTAACCATTCAGCCATGGATGCTGGATAAAGATCATCAACATATTCATTCTATAATATGAGTATAGACTCAGATCTTAAATTGGGTAGTTCGGGACCCAATCACATTCTTTCACGTATACTTGATTAATACAAAATATTATCAATAGACATTACAGTAACATTTCATGGAGTTCACTTTGTAATAGGCCATGGACAAAACGAACAGGAATATTTGAATCAATTAGAATTGATTGTATTTATTGTTCGGTCCTTTGGTCTTCCATCCGTGGTGGGTGGGAGAATGATGAAGAAATTGACGGAAAAAGGTAAGAATTGAATCTATTTAAAAGGCGTATATTCATGTTCCTATTTCCCGAATAGAACACTTTCTGGCTGGATATTTTCATTAATATCTAGCCTCATTCTTACCTATTCTTGCATCCTTTATTTCCGGAGCTTTGGCCCCCACGGGTCAAGAACCGGACCACTAGTTATGAATCAGGTATCGAACCAATGGGATATACTTGGATCCAATCTAGGATCATTATATGTTCCCTCCAGTTCTTGTTTTTCCTAATGTTGGAACAGTCTCCCTTTATCTATGGGCTATGAGTTCTAGTATACAGGGTATATCCGCATTTATAGGAGCTTTCATTCTCGTGCTTATTTTCATCGTTGTTCAGTTCATGCGTGGCAAAAAGGAGCATTGGAATGGTCCTCAGTTTCCGAGTATTCGGGGGGGGGGAGGGAAGTAGAAAATGACATAAAGCCAATGATTTATCCTATAGAGTTACCTTTACTCAATCAAACAATTCCAAATCCAGGTATTGAAACTATCCCAAACGATCTGTCGAACGAATTGGACCAAACTCTCCAGTTTATGGCCGCTCCTTTACGGTACTAGTTGTGGTTCCATCGAATTCGCTTCATTAATAGGTTCGCAATTCGACTCCGATCGTTACGGTTTGGTACCAAGATCAGGTCCTGGACGAGCTGACCTCATTGTAACAGCGGGGCCTGTGACCATGAAAAAGGCTCCTTCTGTAGTGAGATTGATTATACGAACAAATGTCCGAACCAAAATATGTAGTTGCCATGGGAGCATGTACGATTACAGAGGAATGTTTGGTACAGATTCTTATAGTACTGTTCGCGGAGTGGATAAGTTCATTCCTGTGGATGTCTATTCGCCGGGTTGCCTACTTGAACCAGAGGCTATTATAGGTGCTATAACGAAACTTCGTGAAAGAAAAGATAGCTCGATGGATATATGAGGACCGAGCTCCAACAAGGAAAGAATAAAATATTTCACTATAAATAAGAAGTTTCATCATGTTGGATCCAGTATTAATATTGGGAACTACGATCCAAAGTTATTACATCAATTTTCTGAACCTCAATTCAATTCTACTTTGGAAATACCCTCTGAAACGTTTGGATCTACTTCAACCCTGCTATCGTTTGGATAATACATTCCATTTCGGTTCGGACGGGATAGGATTAATAGATTCTGACTAGTATCGGAGCCGAATTCTTATCCATTCAATTCTTCCATTCTTCCATATTCCCGGATATGGATGAGAGATGGATTAACGAATCCAAAAATTTTATTGACGCATCAGAAATGCGCCAATAACGCGCACACGATGTACGAGAACCAAAAGGAGGATTCGATTTATTTTATACTAGAGCTTATAATAGATTCTATTTCCACCGTAAAATCTTGCCCTCTGAGTTCTCGATCCTACTTTTTGATATGTAGAGAGTATCGGGATTCAATTTGATATGTAGAGAGTATCGGGATTCAATTGGAACGGACAGGAAGGGACAATATGAGCAAAGAAGAGGGAGAGAACAGAATAGATTGATTCATCTATCTATTTTGATCGGGGTATCTCCGTATGTATATGTACATACGGATCTGTCAATATCCATGTACCCATATCTATCTATTCTAGCTAGAATAGATAGATATGGGTACATGGATATTGACATCTTGCCAGGAACCAGATTTGAACTGGTGACACGAGGATTTTCAGTCCTCTGCTCTACCAACTGAGCTATCCCGGCTCTTCCCTGTGGATCATCCTGGTACAGGGTTTTAACTTGTGTCAACTAAAAATAAGGAAAAAAAGGATTTTTCCTAGTTTTTAGAAAGATCTTTATTGTTTTCGATCTGGAAGTCACTAATATGATAAAAAATGGACTGCGATCGAATAATTTCGAAATGATCTAAGTGGATAATCTATCACAAAATGATTTGATCATATGATCAACCGGTCAACCCAACTTGTCATAAGATGGATGGAAAGATTCATGTTCTAATTTATTCTCTTCATGAATAAAGAAAATATTGGGGTAAAAGAATCGAGAAGTGAGAATGGATTCGAACTAACGGAATTGGAGAAAATAGATCAGTCGTTCGGAACCGAACCTGGGTGGGGATAGAGGGATTTGAACCCTCACGGTCTATAAAGCCAACGGATTTTCCTCCTACTGCAATTTGCATTGTTGTTGACATTGACACGTAGAATTGGACTCTATCTTTATCCTCGTCCAACCATTAATTCCAAAAACTGATTAAACTCTCTATCTAGAGTAGATAAGTTCATAATTGGATTACTTAATGTCAAATCATTACTTCAACTCGAATCTGACATCTATCTTACGAAGAAAATGCTTGGAAGGATTCAAGTTCTGATCGCGAGTTTTGTTTTATATAACATTCCCACTTTCGAGGTGTAAATAGAGCGTTCTATAAATACAGTATTGGACCAAATGAGATTCATTCGTTAGAATAGCTTCCATTGAGTCTCTGCACCTATCCCCTTCCTATCCTAGGAGAAGAAACCATTGTCTCCATGAACCGGATTTGGCTCAGGATTACCCATTCAATATATCCCAGGGTTCCCTGTATTTGGAAGCTATCACTTGGTAGGTTTCCATACCAAGGCTCAATTCGATCAAGTCCGTAGCGTCTACCAATTCCGCCATATCCCCTTCTCAGAGAACGAGATCATACCTTCCTTGATCTAATCCTATTATGTAATCCCATCAGCGTTATTCATTGGATATTTGCTCAATATTGGGTGAGATAAATATCCTCCCTTACTCCTCTTCTCTCGCCATCTCTATCTCTACCCCAATCGAATATGACTGGGAATCATTATATTATTTATGCATTTTCAATGCAATATTATTATCCGCCCCTAGTCGATTTGGAATAGTGAGTAAAACGATCGATATCAATTGACCCTTACTTCCCTTTTTTTCCCTTGAAGGAATCTACATTCAAACAATGTTCCGTTGTAATTGTAATCTGGATTGCGTCATTGAATCTGATTCGCGCTATAATTGTTAGGATTCCAAAAGAATCTATGGATCTCACGCCAATGAAATGAGGAGTTATATTCCATTGAGCCTGCTTAGCTCAGAGGTTAGAGCATCGCACTTGTAATGCGATGGTCATCGGTTCGATCCCGATAGCTGGCTCTTTTCCGTTCCTCTCATTCCCATAATCCCCAAAGTTTTGGGAGGATCACGATGGAATGGAGAATACTCTTCCGATCGTTCGTCGGGTCCGTCATGCCGTGATCACTTACTCCCAACTAGGAACGGGATAAATGATTGGAGCTATTAGGATCTTTGGAGAAAGATCTTCATTCTCTATATAAAATAATTCCAGTACTCGTACGGGTTATACTATCCTTTCTTCTTTCCAGCACTATTTGTTAATTGAATAAGGAGTTTCTATGTCCCGTTATCGGGGACCTCGTTTAAAAATAATACGTCGTCTGAAAACTTTACCAGGGCTCACTAGTAAAAGACCCAAATACAGAAATGATTCGATAAACCGGTCGTCTTCCAGGAAAATCTCTCAATATCGTATCCGGCTAGAAGAGAAACAGAAATTGCGTTTTCATTACGGACTAACGGAGCAACAATTACTGAAATATGTTCGTATTGCTAGAAGAGCCAAGGGATCAACGGGCCAGGTCCTATTGCAATTACTTGAAATGCGTTCGGATAATATTATTTTTCGATTGGGTATGGCTCCCACCATTCCCGGAGCTAGACAATTAGTTAATCATGGACATATCCGGGTCAATGACCATATGGTAGATATACCAAGTTACCCTTGCAAACCTCAAGATGTGATTACTATAAGAGATCAACAAAGATTGAGAACTATTATTAGGAAGAATATAGATCTGTTACAGAGGGATAAATTGCCAAATCATTTGACTTTTAATTCGTTACAATATAAAGGATTCATCAATCAAATAATAGATAGTAAATGGATCAGTTTGAAGATTAATGAATTGCTGGTCGTAGAGTATTATTCCCGTCAAGCTTGAATCGAGAATGAAATGAAAAGGAGGGGTTGGGTTGATGGACATCTGAAAATTATGTTCTTGTCCCTTCTTTTTCCCCTCCCCAAAGGGGACATTTTCTAATCCTTCCGTACGTTACATTAGAATCTTGTTATCCACGATACTTTTATTGCTTCTTCAAATGTTTCCCATACCACGAATCAATGTTCGTTCTATTTTCTATATCACAAATAGAAGGAGATTGATCCCGGAATTAGGAGATCATCCTATTGGGATTCAATAGATTGGAAAAACAATGGATGAGTAAGGCGAAGATACGGAAAGAGAGGGATTCGAACCCTCGGTAAGCAGAAGCCTACATAGCAGTTCCAATGCTACGCCTTGAACCGCTCGGCCATCTTTCCTATGAGATATCTCGGTTTTAATTAACAAAATTAGTAAATAGCAACTTCTTTACGAAGTATTTTTGTTCAGGTACGAACAGTTCAATCTTTCGGAAAAAAATGGATAATAAATAAGGTAATGATTTAATCCTCCCCGGAAAGACAAAAGGACATTTTCTCAAACTTCTTCCTATTTCTTTTAGGAAATCCTCAATCATCCCTGTTGATCTGACGATCTTTTTCGGTCGGATCGCCCAATCAATAATTGGAGACAGATTAATTTATTCATTCCATGTTATGATCATATATGGATCTGTAGTGATCGTCTTATCAATTGTATGATAACTAATTCTTTTGCAATGATCCTGTGTCATGCATGATGACCATATTTTTCCCGATATTCCTTTATCTATATGGATAAGGCGCACACAATTGCTAGGTGGGCATTTCATTCTCATTATGCAATGCTCGATCGTTTAACTCTTTCTTTGTTCGGATCATGATCGAACTGGACTTATCGAGTTTACCAAATCTAGTATTCTTTCACTACGAATCTTTTTTTTTATTATTATTATTCATCAATATTACAAATGAACAATTATTTTCAATATTCCCTATCTATTTCAATTTGAAAGAATCAATTGGAATAGATAGAATGAAAACATATTTACGATTGTAAGGAAATCCATTTTATGGTATTGTGCACCAGAAAAAAATTTCGTTCATGGAATCATTTGCGTAAGGGAATGAAGGAAATTAGAAAATCTGTAATTTACTATGCCTAGATCTCAGAGAAATGACAATTTTATTGATAAGACCTTCACAATTGTAGCGGATATCTTATTGCGAATAATCCCGATGGCTCCGGGGGAAAAAGAAGCATTTACCTATTACAGAGATGGTGTGATTTGATATTTTTGCCGTTCTTAGTTTTTTGGGAAAGAAAAGGTATTCGGGAATAAAAATTGGGTAAAATAAAACTTACGCTCAGTGAAGGTGAGTTCTGGAGATAGAACAATTCCTTCTGTCGTGTATCCCCGGTCAATGCAGCCTTAGATGCTCTCATCTCCTTAGGATTTTAGTACCGAGCGAAAGGTTACACCTATGCAATAGGCCTTGCTTGTATAGTTTAACCTATCTGATAGGCGCGCATGGGGGGAGAAAGCACTACGTATGGAAATCGACAACACAAAAGCTTCGTTATAGCCCATATGCATTACCCTTTTCCGAAGGGTAGTGAGAATGGTTGGGACAACAAACATCCATCTCGTTTGTACTTCGGATACCCCTATCATGGAACCATCGGAGATTGTTGAAGTGATTAATCCCCGGAGAATACAGGGCGTTAAGAACAAAGAAATTGTTAGAGGTTCCATTCCTAGTACTCAGATCCTTGGTGTTCGGAAAAGAATCTTTGCAAGAAGGATGGCTAGAGATTCATTGGAAATACACTAGCCCCTGTTAATTCATAATATTGGGTCAGAATCTTTTTTTTTTCTTTTTTCAATTCCACGGATTACTCCCCGTATTACGTACTGTAAATAAAGGAGGAGCCGTATGAGGTGGGAATCTCATGTACGGTTTTGAAGCGGAGATCATTTCAATGGAATGAACGACCGTAACGGATGTCAGCTCAATCGGAAGGGGAATATGCGGAAGCTTTACAAAATTATTATGAAGCTATGCGACTAGAAACTGACCCTTATGATCGAAGTTATATACTTTATAATATAGGTCTTGTCCATACAAGTAATGGGGAACATACGAAGGCTTTGGAATATTATTTTCAAGCATTAGAACGGAACCCATCCTTACCACAAGCTCTTAATAATACGGCCTTGATCTGTCATTACGTGCGGCTATCTGTACCATAGAATAACTTAGTTAATAACTACTACGGGTAAGAACAAAAGAAAAGGCTTTCTACATATGCACCGTTCCAAGTAACGGTTTTTATCAGCTGTAGCAAAACAAAACATCTCTCATAGGAGCCCGAATATGAATAGATAGATAGAGCCTAAATATTCCATGGATAAAAAATGAAATTGATGATGGAAGCACCATAAAGATCAATTATTGAAAGAAGGTCCGGGCTGATACGATCAAATCTGCTCATTGACAAGAATAAGGAATCAACTTATGTAATAGAGTCGATCTACTAAGCTATTGAGCAGCGGTGTAGCATCAGATCCTAAAGATGTGAAGTACTCCAGACGGAAAGTACTCTTCAAAATTTCTATATGGAACTGAGATAGTTACCTTGCAAAAAGACTTTTATTTGGACGATCAATCTGAAGTATATCTCTTCCTATACTTCACTTTTTGAGGGTAGGAGAAAAGATAGAACCTGATCATTTAATTGATTGGAAGTGAAATCAGAAACTCATGTCATTGACTTTTTTTGGTCCTTTAGTTAATATGAACTCCCAATGAATCATCTCCAATCCAAGAATATTTTGAAATTTGGGTAGAGGACTAAAGAATAGTTGATTGAGCCGTATGAGGTAGGAAACTCTCAAGTACGGTTCTGAGGGAAGAAAACTTTTCCAAGTGGACCTATCCCGACCGAGGAGAACAGGCCATTCGACAGGGAGATCCTGAAACTGCGGAGGCTTGGTTCGATCAGGCTGCTGAGTATTGGGAACAAGCTATAGCACTTGCTCCAGGCAATTACATCGAAGCACAAAATTGGTTAAAGATTACAGGACGCGTTGGAGAATGATAATTTCTATTATTGGGAAATCGTTTGAATTATTAAATATCTTTTGTTCTCGAAATCAATGGAATTATTCCAAAATATTTCCCAAAATTAGATTCGATTCCGTTGGCATCTCATAGGAATATATTTACAATATAACAAAGAATACCTTTTCTGGTTCTGAATTGTTAATGGATATTTTGAATAGGGGTAAAATCCATCCGGAGATGTCTTTCATTAATGATGCATTAATAAAGATTTATAATGGATGGTCTTTTATATGGAAGAGTATTAATAGATGGATAAATATATATGGATATATATATATATATCCATATATATTTATCCATCTAGAAACATTGTAATAATCACCGGTAAATGCTTTTTTTTCTAGTGACATCACACTAAAAAGTCTGTTTCTGAATCGTAAAAGCCCACAGTCCCTTAAGCACCTAAAAAATATGTCATAATATAAATGAACACCTGCCTCAGATCGACTCCCGTATCATAGTCGCTCCAGTCATAAACTAGAAAATAAGGGGAGAAACGAGTTGAGATATATCTCTCGGAAGTTAACTAATTCCTATTGGCAGGTTTCTTCTTATTTATGTCCCATCCGGAAAGAGGAGAATTAAATGATCATTCGTTCACCAGAACCAGAAGTAAAGGTCGTAGTGGAGAGGGATCCTGTCAAAACTTCTTTTGAGAAATGGGCCAAACCTGGTCATTTCTCAAAGACGCTAGCTAAAGGCCCTGATACTACCACTTGGATTTGGAACTTACATGCTGATGCTCACGATTTTGATAGCCATACTAATGATTTGGAAGAAATTTCTCGCAAAGTATTTAGCGCTCATTTTGGTCAACTAGCCATCATCTTTATTTGGCTAAGTGGGATGTACTATCATGGCGCTCGTTTCTCCAATTATGAAGCATGGCTGGGTGATCCCACTCACATCAAACCCAGTGCTCAAGTAGTTTGGCCAATAGTAGGTCAAGAAATATTAAATGGGGATGTAGGTGGAGGTTTTCGAGGGATACAAATAACCTCTGGGTTCTTCCAGCTTTGGCGAGCATCTGGAATAACCAGTGAATTACAACTTTACTGCACTGCAATTGGTGCATTGATCTTTGCAGCGTTAATGCTTTTTGCTGGATGGTTCCATTATCACAAAGCTGCCCCAAAATTGGCTTGGTTCCAAGATGTAGAATCCATGTTGAACCATCATTTAGCAGGGTTACTAGGACTTGGATCTCTAGGTTGGGCAGGACATCAAATACACGTCTCCCTACCCATTAACCAACTTCTAGACGCTGGAGTGGATCCTAAAGAGATACCACTTCCTCATGAATTTATTTTGAATCGTGATCTTTTGGCTCAACTTTATCCCAGTTTTGCTAAGGGATTGACCCCATTTTTCACCCTTAATTGGTCGGAATATTCAGACTTTTTGACTTTTCGTGGAGGATTAAATCCAGTAACGGGGGGTCTTTGGCTGACTGATACTGCGCATCATCATTTGGCTATTGCAGTTCTTTTCCTGATAGCCGGTCATATGTATAGGACCAATTGGATGATTGGCCATAACCTTAAGGACATTTTAGAAGCTCATAAAGGTCCATTTACGGGGGAGGGCCATAAAGGTCTTTACGAGATCTTAACTACTTCATGGCATGCTCAATTAGCTATTAACCTAGCTCTTTTAGGATCTTTAACTATTGTCGTAGCTCACCACATGTATGCGATGCCCCCCTATCCATACCTAGCTATTGACTACGGTACCCAACTCTCTTTGTTCACACATCATATGTGGATTGGTGGGTTTATCATAGTTGGCGCTGCTGCGCATGCAGCGATTTTTATGGTAAGAGACTATGACCCAACTACTCAATACAACAATTTATTAGATCGCGTTCTTAGACATCGTGATGCAATTGTATCACACCTCAACTGGGTATGTATATTCTTAGGCTTTCATAGTTTTGGTCTGTATATTCATAATGATACTATGAGCGCTCCAGGACGTCCTCAAGATATGTTCTCAGATACTGCTATACAATTACAACCTATCTTTGCTCAATGGATACAAAACACTCATGCTTCAGCACCTGGTTCAACAGCTCCTGGTGCAACAGCGAGTACCAGCTTAACCTGGGGAGGTGGTGATTTGGTGACAGTAGGTTCCAAAGTGGCTTTGTTACCAATTCCATTAGGAACCGCGGATTTTTTGGTACATCACATTCATGCATTTACTATCCATGTGACTGTTTTAATCCTACTTAAAGGTGTTCTATTTGCCCGTAGCTCCCGTTTAATACCTGATAAAGCAAATCTTGGTTTTCGCTTTCCTTGTGATGGACCTGGGAGAGGAGGAACATGTCAAGTATCTGCCTGGGATCATGTTTTCCTTGGTTTATTCTGGATGTACAATGCAATTTCGGTAGTAATATTCCATTTCAGTTGGAAAATGCAGTCCGATGTTTGGGGTAGTATAAGTGATCAGGGAGTGGTAACTCATATCACGGGAGGAAACTTTGCACAGAGTTCCATTACGATTAATGGGTGGCTCCGTGACTTTCTATGGGCACAAGCCTCTCAAGTGATCCAATCTTATGGTTCTTCATTATCTGCATATGGTCTTTTATTTTTAGGTGCTCATTTTGTTTGGGCCTTTAGTTTAATGTTCTTATTCAGCGGCCGTGGGTATTGGCAAGAACTCATTGAATCTATCGTTTGGGCCCATAACAAATTGAAGGTTGCTCCTGCTATTCAGCCCAGAGCCTTGAGCATTATACAGGGACGTGCTGTAGGAGTAGCTCATTACCTTCTGGGTGGAATCGTCACAACATGGGCGTTCTTCCTGGCAAGAATTATTGCAGTAGGATAATGGTTAGGAGGATTTGAAAAGCATTATGGCATCAAGATTTCCAAAGTTCAGCCAAGGCTTGGCCCAGGACCCCACTACTCGTCGTATTTGGTTCGGTATTGCGACCGCACATGACTTCGAGAGTCATGATGATATTACCGAAGAACGCCTTTATCATAAAATTTTTGCTTCCCACTTTGGTCAGTTGGCAATAATATTTCTGTGGACCTCTGGTAATTTGTTCCATGTAGCTTGGCAAGGCAATTTTGAAGCATGGGTACGCGATCCCTTACATGTAAGACCCATTGCTCATGCAATTTGGGATCCTCATTTTGGTCAACCAGCTATAGAAGCCTTTACCCGAGGAGGTGCTCCCGGTCCGGTCAATATTGCTTATTCTGGTGTTTATCAGTGGTGGTATACAATCGGCTTACGCACTAACGAAGATCTTTATACTGGAGCTCTTTTCTTGCTATTTCTTTCTGCCATCTTTTTAATAGCGGGTAGGTTACATCTACAACCTAAATGGAGACCAAGTGTTTCATGGTTCAAAAATGCCGAATCCCGTCTCAATCATCATTTGTCAGGACTCTTCGGAGTCAGTTCTCTAGCTTGGACAGGGCATTTAGTTCATGTCGCTATTCCTGAATCAAGGGGAGAGCACGTCAGATGGAATAATTTTTTGAATGTATTACCGCATCCCCAAGGTTTAGGACCGCTTTTCACAGGTCAGTGGAATCTTTATGCTCAAGATCCTGATTCCAGTAGTCACTTATTTGGTACCTACCAAGGGGCGGGAACTGCTATTCTAACTCTTCTTGGAGGATTTCATCCACAAACTCAAAGTTTATGGCTGACTGATATCGCTCATCATCATTTAGCTATTGCATTTGTTTTTTCAATTGCTGGTCATATGTATAGAACCAACTTTGGGATTGGTCACAGTATGGAAGATATTTTGGAGGCACATGTTCCTCCAGGAGGCCGATTAGGACGCGGACATAAGGGTCTTTATAACACAATCAATAATTCTCTTCATTTTCAATTGGGTCTTGCTTTAGCTTCTTTGGGGGTTATAACTTCCTTGGTAGCTCAACACATGTATGCGATGCCCCCCTATGCATTCATAGCACAAGACTTCACCACCCAAGCTGCATTATATACTCATCATCAATACATTGCTGGGTTCATTATGACAGGAGCCTTTGCTCATGGAGCTATATTCCTCATTAGGGATTATAATCCGGAACAGAATAAGGATAATGTATTGGCGAGAATGTTGGAGCAGAAGGAAGCTATAATATCTCATCTTAGTTGGGTTAGTTTATTATTAGGTTTCCATACCTTGGGACTTTATGTTCATAATGATGTTATGCTTGCTTTCGGTACTCCAGAAAAACAAATCTTGATCGAGCCCATATTTGCTCAGTGGATACAATCTGCTCATGGTAAGACCTTATATGGTTTCGATGTACTCCTATCTTCAACAAGTAGTCCAGCATTCGATGCAGGTAAAAGCATATGGTTACCCGGTTGGTTGAATGCTATTAATGATAATAATAATTCATTGTTCTTAACAATCGGTCCTGGAGACTTTTTGGTTCATCATGCTATTGCTCTAGGTTTGCATACAACTACATTGATCCTAGTTAAAGGTGCTTTGGATGCGCGTGGTTCCAAGCTAATGCCAGATAAGAAAGATTTTGGTTATAGTTTTCCTTGCGATGGTCCGGGGCGGGGTGGTACCTGCGATATCTCGGCCTGGGATGCTTTTTATTTAGCAGTTTTCTGGATGTTGAATACTATTGGATGGGTTACTTTCTATTGGCATTGGAAGCATATAACGTTATGGCAGGGTAATGTAGCGCAATTTAATGAGTCTTCCACTTATTTAATGGGATGGCTAAGGGATTATCTATGGTTAAATTCTTCACAACTTATTAATGGATACAATCCTTTCGGTATGAACAGTTTATCTGTTTGGGCGTGGATGTTCTTATTCGGGCATCTTGTTTGGGCTACTGGATTTATGTTCCTGATTTCCTGGCGCGGATATTGGCAGGAACTGATCGAAACTCTTGCATGGGCCCATGAACGCACACCTTTGGCTAATTTAGTTCGATGGAGGGACAAGCCAGTAGCTCTTTCCATTGTTCAAGCACGATTAGTTGGATTAGCTCACTTTTCTGTAGGTTATATATTCACTTATGCAGCTTTTTTAATTGCCTCTACATCAGGTAAATTTGGGTAATTATTCTTCATCAATTTCATCAGTGAATGGGATATTATTGTATCAATGACAATACCCCACAGAGAAAAAGTAATCAACGTAATATTTCTCCATCTAAAATCTGATCTATATTTTGATTCCTGGTAGGTAATAGTACCGACTGAACTATTATGGCGAGAAAGAGTCTCATTCAGAGAGAGAAGAAGAGACAAGCACTGGAACGGAAATATCATTTGATTCGGAAATCTTTGGAGGAAGAAGGCAAAGTTTCATCATTGGATGACAAATGGGAAATTCATAGAAAATTGCAATCTTCACCACGTAATAGTGCACCTACACGTCTCCATCGACGTTGTTCTTCGACTGGAAGACCTAGAGCCAACTATCGAGACTTTGGATTGTCCGGACACGTACTCCGTGAGATGGCCCACGCATGTTTATTGCCCGGGATAACAAAATCAAGTTGGTAGGAAAAGAAAAATGTGATACCGGAAAAGTACCCCTATCCCTATATGGGATAGGGAGTATATCCCATGATTGTTTGGTGTACCCATTCTGTTTATGATATCAATCAATGGTGCGGAGTAGAGTAGTCTGGTAGCTCGCAAGGCTCATAACCTTGAGGTCACGGGTTCAAATCCCGTCTCCGCCAGACCAGAGCATAAGAAGTATTTTGGTCCGGAAAGGATTACTCCCTCATTTTATAAAGGATTACTCTATAAATGCTTCTTTTATAATTGAATGAAAAGTGAGGGAAAGATACGATCAATACATGAACTATTCATTTTCATATTTCATGTGACGGGCGGGTAGCGGGGATCGAACCCGCATCTTCTCCTTGGCAAGGAGAAATTTTACCATTCAACCATACCCGCATTTTATTCGTTCTTAATATATATCAGAAAATTGAACATAATATGGAAAATACATAAATGATCCAATTATTTATTCAATTACGGAAAACCCCTCCTCCCTCCTTGGGCCTGAAGGAAAAGGCCCTTCAGAAGAGCTATAAAGCCCTCCGGGAGGGGGGGGGAAGTTTGAGCCTAAAACATCTAGAACAGATCTAAGATATGAAAGAATTAAGGATACCTACAAAAAGGACTAATCCGATCCATAATGATACACCCGAAAATACAACATTTTTGCTACTTGACCAGCCATCGGGAGAGGCAAGTGCAACAGGTACACCAATCACCGGTAAAAATGAAATAGCAATTAATGCAAACACAGCCGATTGGAAAGCAATAGTCATGGTTGTGATCTTACAAGCTCCCAACAGATTGAATAGACTATACCATCCGATCCTCAATTTTCAATTCTGATCAAATGCACTATGGAAAGGATTTAACCATAAATTGATCGAGCCAAACTTTTTCAATTTTATATTTGAGTGTGAGAGGAGAGGGAAATTCGTTTCTTTTTTCCATTCCAGATGATCATTAAAAAATCATCATATGTCACAGGTATGGTTGGTATCGGCCCGACCTTATCTTATAGTTAGGTATTAGGTAGAATAGAAGTTGTCCCCGGGAGAGATGGCCGAGTGGTTGATGGCTCCGGTCTTGAAAACCGGTATAGTAAAAAAACTATCGAGGGTTCGAATCCCTCTCTCTCCTTTTGTTTTTTCAACAATCATATTTATTGGTCTGGTCCAGTACAAAAAAAGAGAATAGCTCGGCTATATCCAGCCGAGCTACAAGGATCCAGTTGGAAAGAAAGTATTTTCAAAGACTCCTATCCCGTCGATATGGGAGATTGATGTAACGAAATTGAATCGATTTCTCTTCCATCTGGTTCGATCTTCAGTTAAGAGGAGTCATTGAAAGGACAGGTTCAAAATCACGATCAATTCCTTTCTCAAATCCTGCTGCAGCTGCACGAGCCCTTCCCGCATGCCACAAATGACCTACGAAGAAGAAAAATCCTAGAACGAAATGGGAGGTGGATAACCAACTTCGGGGAGAGACATAATTCACCGCATTGATTTCGGTAGCTACACCACCCACAGAATTTGAAGAACCTAAAGGAGCATGAGTCATATATTCTGCCGAACGTCGTTCCTGCCAAGGCTGTATGTCTTTTCTCAACTTGCTCAGGTCCAAACCATTAGGGCCCCTTAGGGGTTCCAACCAGGGAGCACGGAGATCCCAAAAACGCATCGTTTCCCCCCCAAAGATAATTTCTCCAGTCGGAGAACGCATAAGGTATTTACCTAAACCAGTAGGTCCTTGGGCAGACCCCACACTAGCTCCAAGACGTTGGTCTCTAACTAGAAAAGTAAACGCTTGAGCTTGAGAGGCTTCTGGGCCGGTGGGCCCATAGAATTCACTGGGATATGCTGTATTGTTGAACCAAACGAAACAACAAGCAATAAAACCAAAGAGAGATAGAGCCGCTAAACTATAGGACAAATAAGCTTCTCCGGACCATACGAACGCACGGCGAGCCCATGCAAAAGGTTTGGTTAAGATATGCCAGATACCACCGAAGATACAAATGGAACCTAACCATACATGTCCTCCAATTACATCTTCTAGATTGTCCACGCTAACGATCCATCCTTCTCCTCCGAAAGGAGATTTCAGTAAATAACCAAATATAGTACTTGGGTTAAGAGTCGGGTTCGTAATTTTTCTTACATCTCCACCGCCGGGAGCCCAAGTATCATATACACCTCCAAAATACAAAGCCTTAAGCACTGGAAGAAAAGCACCAACACCTAGCAAGATTAGGTG